GATGTCGATGTTCGGTCGGACAAGACAGAAATAAAAAAATGGATTGAATCGTTTTTCGATGTTCGAATTAGAGGCATGAACAGTCATCGACTTCCAAGGAAGAAGAAAAGGATGGGCGCAGTGACGGGGTATACGGTTCGTTACAAACGAATGATAGTAACACTAAAATTGGGTTATTCTATTCCATTGTTCTCCAGCAAATAAAAAATAACTTAAATCTCACTTGATAAATATATGGCTATACGTTCATACCGGGCCTATACACCAGGCACACGCAATCGATCCGTACCAAGATTTGACGAAATAGCCAAATCTGAACCAGAAAAGAAATTAACGTATGGTAAATGTCCGAAACAGGGTCGAAATAATAGGGGCGTGATTACTAGTCGACACCGCGGAGGGGGTCACAAGAAACTTTATCGAATAATTGATTTTCATCGAGATAAAAGCAATATACCTGGAAGAATAAAAACAATAGAATATGACCCTAATCGTAATGCTTATATTCGCATGATTAATTATGAGGATGGTGACAAAAAGTACATTTTATGTCCCCGCGGGGCCGAAATAGGAAATACTATTATTTCTGGTCCAACATCACCTATATCAATCGGAAATACCCTACCTTTGAGTGCGGTTTGAATTATTTATTCACGTAAGCGGAAGTGACCGACTAACTTACAAGGTTAAAATCTCTCACTAATTCAATTAAATCGATCTTAAGGGAAACTAAAAAAGGTCAATAGCAAGTGATAAAATTCAATTTGATTTTTTATAGAATCAAAAAATTTAGAGATATTATAATATGGTAAAATGATAAATGCATAGAAAATTGAAAAAATAGGTAATGATTTCATTAGATAGATCTATAATAAAATCAATTAATTAATTTCGACTAGTAGGTCATAGACAGATCGAAAAAAAAAAAAATTAATACAGTGTAAATATTTGTTATGCTTCCTAAGTTATAAAAATTTGTTGGATATAAAACGTGAATATATAAAGTCATCCTTTCTGATGCTGAATGAAAAACAAAAGCCAGATGATGGAAAAGAAACCAAGAATGTAGAAAATTAACTATATAAGAAACATTTAGAAAGCTGTATGCTTTGAAAAAAGCTTGTACAGTTTGGGAAGAGGCTCTGACTTTTTATCGAAATATCAGAGTCTACTTTAACCAATATGCCATTAGGAACTGCTATTCATAATATTGAATTAACACCTGGTAAAGGGGGACAATTAGTCAGAGCAGCTGGTACTGTTGCAAAAATTGTTGCAAAGGAAGGTCAATCAGTAACATTGAGACTACCATCGGGAGAAATTCGCTTGGTTCCTCAAAAATGTTTGGCAACAATAGGACAAATGGGAAATGTTGACGCAAATAATCTGAGAATCGGTAAAGCAGGATCTAAGCGTTGGTTGGGCAAGCGACCAAAAGTTAGAGGAGTAGTCATGAACCCTATTGATCATCCTCATGGAGGTGGTGAAGGAAGGGTACCAATTGGCCGTAAAAAACCACTAACTCCTTGGGGTCATCCTGCACTTGGAAAGAGAAGTAGAAAAAATAACAAATATAGTGATAGTCTCATCCTTCGTCGTAGGATGAACTAAAGGATTAAGAAAGAAAATAAAGGATTGTTGGCAATGACACGTTCAATAGATAAAGGTCCCTTTGTAGCCGATCATTTATTAAGAAAAATCGAGAATTTGAATCTTAAAAGAGAGAAGAAAATAATAATTACATGGTCCCGTGCCTCCACCATCGTACCCACAATGATTGGTCATACAATTGCTATTCACAATGGGCGGGAACACTTACCAATTTATATAACGGATCGCATGGTTGGTCACAAATTGGGAGAATTTGCTCCCACCCGAATTTTTAAGGGACATGCAAAGAATGATAAAAAATCTCGACGTTAATTATAGGAAAATTTTGAATGAAAACCATAAAAGACTCTAACCCAAAAATTGAAGCTTCAAATAGACATATTCGTATGTCTCCTGAGAAGGTACGTAGAGTTATTAATCAAATTCGTGGTCGTTCTTATGAACAAGCACTTATGATATTGGAATTTATGCCGTATCGAGCCTGTAATCCAATATTGAAACTACTTTCTTCTGCGGCTGCAAATGCAAGTAATAATTTTGGCTTAAACAAAAGTGATTTATTTATAAATGAAATCCGAGTAGATAAAGGAAGTTTCTTGAAAAGATTGCAACCGAGAGCTCAAGGACGAGGTTATCCCATACATAAACCAAGTTGTCATATAACAATCGGAATGGGGATAATTTCTCAATAAAAAAATTAAATTTTATTAATAGGATCCGAAATAAGAGATATGGGACAGAAAATAAACCCACTTGGTTTTAGACTCGGTGTGACACAGAGTCATCATTCGTATTGGTTCGCTAAACCAAAGAAGTATTCTGAACTATTTGGAGGCGACAGACAAATACGTAATTGTATCGAGTTCTACGTGGAAAAACATATACGTAACTCTTCGAATTATGGTGGAATCGCCCGTATCGAAATTAAAAGAAAAACAGATTTGATTCAAGTTGAAATATATACAGGGTTTCCTGCATTATTGATAGAGAATCGCGGGCGAGGAATTGAACAATTAAAAACTGATGTACAAAACGTATTGAATCCTATAGATAAACGACTCAGATTAACATTGATCGAAATAACTAAGCCCTATGAAGAACCTAACATTCTTGCAGAATATATTGCTTTGCAATCGGAAAGCAGAGTAGCTTTTCGCAGAACTATGAGAAAAGCCATCGAATTGGCAAAAAAAGGAAATATTAAGGGGATAAAGATACAAATAGCAGGGCGTCTGAACGGAGCGGAAATAGCTCGTGTTGAATGGGCGCGAGAGGGAAGGGTCCCTTTACAAACTATTAGAGCTCCAATAAATTATTGCTATTATGCAGCTCAAACAATATATGGCGTATTGGGAATAAAAGTTTGGATATTCCAGAACGAAGAATAATTATCTTTTTTTTAACCGATTCTACTATAAATTTAATATAAAAAACTTGCTATGCTTAGTGTGTGACTCGTATATATCAATGTTTTGATTTTTTCTATCAAAATTTTGTGAAAATCTAGTTTTTTACTGGAAAACAATTCATGACTAGAAATTGGAATAAATCAGTATACACTGACCGGCTAATCCAAATATTCGTATTTCTATAAACATTTATTAGATTCATCTTTCCGCATAACCGAAAAATATTTCTTTGCGAAGCGAAATTAAGTGCGAAAAAAATCGTATGGTTCACGAAAAATAGTAGATTACAAAGCAGTATTATGAAGCGAGAAAAAGAAAAAAGAGTTTAAATTCAATAAAAATTGAGGAAATTGAATAATAAGATCTAGGCTCAACTGCAAAAAAGGAACCTAATCGAAAATATTTAAGTCATGGAAGCGAGGAAATCTACGAAAATTTTGTTCGTCAGGCTGGGATGGCAAAAAGAACCAAATGAAAAAGCTCCTTAAATTTATTTTAGAGTTAATATTTGCCGATGATTTTTCAAATTCGTTTTATAAAAAGTTTAAAAAAATATTGAATATACAAACAAGTGTTTGATTCATAAGGAGCCGGATGAAAAGAAATTTTCATGTCCGATTCTGGAGTAGCGAAAAAATTTGTCGACTATAACCCCAAAAGAACAAAATTTCGCAAACAACATCGAGGGAATTTAAAAGGAATAGCTACTCGGGGTAATTCAATTTGTTTTGGTAAATTTGCCCTTCAAGCACTTGAACCGGCATGGATTACATCGCGACAAATAGAAGCTGGAAGAAGGGCGATAACACGTTATGCCCGACGTGGAGGAAAATTATGGATTCGCATTTTTCCCGATAAACCAATTACTATACGTCCCGCGGAAACTCGCATGGGCTCGGGTAAGGGATCACCTGAATATTGGGTTGCTGTAGTTAAACCCGGTAAAATACTTTATGAAATAAGCGGTGTATCTGGAAACATTGCTAAAGCAGCGATGCGAATTGCTGCATACAAGATGCCTATACGTACTAATTTCATTTTCATCAGTGGGAGCCAAATAGGAATATAAAAATACATTTTTTGATTATTAATATATATTTATTGAATTTTATCCCTCTCCCCCTTTTGATAGAAAAATATAAAATTTTCTTCGGAGGGAGGGGTCCATAGACAAAAGAAAATGATTCAACCTCAAACTTATTTAAACGTTGCAGATAATAGTGGGGCTCGAAAACTAATGTGTATTCGAGTCATAGGAACAAGTAATCGCAAATATGCCAATATTGGTGACATTGTAATAGCTGTCGTTAAAGAAGCAGTTCCCAACATGCCGATAAAGAAATCGGAAATAATTAGAGCAGTTATTGTACGTACTAGAAAGGAATTTAGACGCAAAAATGGTTCAATAATAAAATTTGACGACAATGCAGCAGTTGTTACAAACCAAGAAGGTAACCCAAAAGGAACGCGTGTTTTTGGTCCAATTGCTAGGGAATTGAGAGAAGCAAATTTTACAAAAATAGTTTCTTTGGCTCCAGAAGTTTTATAAAGAATTTTCATTATCTTTTCAAATTTTTATTCCTATCTCAAACGAACAAAGAAGCATGTAAAAAAATAATTTTCTGATCAATTCAAGGAGTTTTTATGGGTAATGATACCATCGCTAATATGATAACCTCAATAAGAAATGCGAATTTGGGGAAAATCAAAACTGTTCAAGTACCTGCTACTAATGCAACAAGGGATATTGCAAAAATTCTTTTACGAGAAGGTTTTATAGAGGATTCTATTGATGACAATGAAAATAAAAAAAATGTTTTAGTTTCGAATCCGAAATATCAGGGAAGAAAAAAGAAATCCTATATAACAACTTTAAGACGTATTAGTAAATCGGGCTTACGAATATATTCTAATCATAAAGAAATTCCAAAAGTTTTGGGTGGAATGGGAATTGTAATTCTTTCAACTTCCGGAGGAATTATGACGGATAGGGAGGCTCGACAAAAGAAAATTGGAGGAGAACTCTTATGTTATGTATGGTGATTCAAGATATAGAATTCTTATAAAAAAACTAGTTGGAACTGTTTTCTCATCAACATTGGTTAATTAAAAGGAACATTCTCCTATTAATGAAGAAACAAAATTTAATTGATATGGAAGGTGTAGTCACGGAATCGCTTCCGAATGCAATGTTTCGCGTTTGCTCAGATAATGGATGTCCGGTGCTGGCCCATATTTCGGGAAGGATAAGACGGAATTATATACGAATATTGCCGGGGGATAGGGTGAAGGTAGAATTAAGTCCATATGATTTGACTAAGGGTCGTACAACATATAGGCTGCGTGCAAGATCTTCAAATAATTGAAAAAGAAATTTCTATATAAAAAGGAAGAATATAAATATGAAGATCCGTGCTTCAGTTCGTAAAATCTGTGAAAATTGTCGATTAATCCGTCGTCGGAGACGAATAATGGTGGTTTGTTCGAACCCAAAACACAAACAGAGGCAGGGTTAGGAAAAAGATTATTGGTCCAGATTCAAATTCCTATTATATATACTAAACTATGCCAAAATCAATAAAAAAAATTAATTTACGTAAAGGTAAACGTAGATTACCCAAGGGAGTTATTCATATCCAAGCAAGTTTCAATAACACAATTGTAACAGTTACGGATATACGCGGACAAGTTGTTTCTTGGTCTTCTGCTGGTGCTTGTGGATTCAAGGGTGCGAAGAAAAGTACACCTTTTGCTGCCCAAACTGCAGCGGAAAATGCTACGCGAATTTTGATTGACCAAGGTTTGAAACAAGCTGAAGTTATGATTAATGGACCAGGTCCAGGAAGGGACACAGCATTACGAGCTATTCGTCGAAGTGGTATCATATTAAGTTTTGTACGTGATGTAACACCCATGCCACATAATGGATGTAGGCCCCCCAGAAAGAGACGTGTATAGAAAACCATTCTAATAAACTATATTAATATGATTCAGGATGAGATTGGAGTATATACTCAAATATTACAATGGAGGTGCATTGAGTCCAGGATGGAAAGTAAACGTCTTCTTTATGGAAGATTTGCCATTTCACCTTTTAGAAAAGGACAGGCAAATACAGTAGGAATAGCTATGCGTAGATCCTTACTCAATGAAATTGACGGAGCATCCATAATATCTGCTGAAATAAAGAGAGTTAAACATGAATACTCCACAATAAGTGGTATTCAGGAATCAATTCATGATATTTTAATTAATTTAAAAGAAATTGTTATAAAAAGTGATTCTTACGAACCCCAAAAAGCATATATTTCGATATCTGGGCCGAAAAAAGTAACTGCCCGGGATATAGAAGTACCCCCTTCAGTTAGAATAATTGATGATACACAATATATTACAACTTTAACCGAAGCTGTTTCTTTAGATATCGAATTAAATATTGAAAAAGATTGTGGATATCGCATAGAAGATTCACAAGGATACAAAGATAGCCTTTTTGCAATAGATGCGGTATTTATGCCAATACGAAACGTTAATTATAGTGTTCATTCTTTTGAGATAAGGGGGAAAATGAAAGAAATACTTTTTCTCGAAATATGGACCGATGGAAGTTTGACCCCGAAGGAAGCACTTTATGAAGCATCTCGAAATTCGATTGATCTGTTTATTCCTTTAATAAATTCGGAAAGAAAAGAAAAAAATTCTGAAATGGAAGAACCCGAAGAATCACATACATCTTCTGCACCTTTTCAATTTTTACCAAGTGATATGGAAGAAATGACAAAAGATACTGCATTTAAGCATATATTTATTGATCAATCAGAATTACCAGCTAGGGCTTATAACTGTCTCAAAAGGGTCGATGTACATACTATAGCCGATTTATTGAGTTACAGCGAAAATGACTTGGTAAAAATCAAAAATTTTGGTAAAAAGTCAGTGGAACAAGTATTAGAAGCTTCAAAAAACCGTTTTTCAATCAATTTGTCGGAAAAATAAAAAAATAAAAAAAGTTTTTTGGTGCGAACAACCAAAAATCTTTTTTTATTTTTTGAGGAAAAAAAGATTTTTGGTTGTTCGAAAATTTTGAGTTTATGATGGGGAAAAATAAATAATTAATAAATTTTAAAATAATCCCAAAGTAAGAGATTTGTCAATCGGTAAAGCAGCTCCAATACCTAACCACACAGCTACGACAGTACCAACTAAAAATACTGTAGTAGCTACCGGGCGACGAAAAGGATTTTGAAATTTATTAACATTTTCTAAAAATGGTACTGTTAGTAATCCAGCCGGTACTGCAGCCATCAAGAGTACACCTAACAATTTGTTAGGTACTGTACGAAGTATCTGAAACACTGGAAAAAAATACCATTCCGGTAGTATTTCCAAAGGTGTTGCAAACGGGTTCGCAGGTTCCCCAATCATTGAAGGTTCCAAAACAGCTAAACCTACGGTGCAGGCAATCGTTCCTAAAATAACTACTGGAAAAATATATGAAGGATCATTCGGCCAAGCAGGCTCTCCGTAATAATTATGTCCCATACCTTTAGCCGATTTAGCTCGTAATACGGGATCACTCAAATCAGGTTTTTTTGTTATCAGGATAGGTTTAAATATTCCCCCCAAGAGAACCGGACGTGATACTTTCTTACCATCCGGCTTAAGTAATCACAAGAAATAGATAATACTTTTTCGTTGATACTCATAATCCAAATAAATTAATTTTTTTATTTCCTGGATAGTCTTTTTTAATTCATACTCTTGATTCGAATACAAAATTTTGACTCATTAATCATTTTACCATTTAAATTCCTTAGATTTTTTTCTTATTCCGATATTATCTGGTAAAAAAATGCACTGGGAATGAATGCTGTTTTTCATACTATATTTCTCTTAGTAAAAGTATAAAACTTATTTGAATTTTACGAAATCAAGATTTTGATTTAATCATAGAATTATATCTTTTGGTGTAAATAAAAAACCCAAGTTTTTCTTTTTTTCTTGTGGAAAAATAATTGGGGGTAAAGAACACATAATTATTTTTTATGTAACAGATTGCATCAAATTTCTGTATGGCAATAATAATTATGTAGTAGAGTCGCACACTCCCATAATCCATTTTTTCCTTTTTTTTCAAAAAATTAATTTTTTCAATATGCAAAGAATCTAGGCGTCGAATGAAAGAATAACCTAAATTATATCAAACTTTGAGAAAGTATAACATTTAGGAACTTCCTGGCCTATATCTTATAACGGACCCGAGATACCTTGTTTACGAATCATTAAAAAATGCATTAACATTACTATTGCAGTGAGAAGCGGTAATACGAAAGTATGCAAACTATAAAAACGAGTTAGTGTGGATTGACCCACACTTACACTTCCTCTTAATAATTCGACCAGTGGAGAACCGATTACTGGAATAGCTTCTGGAACGCCCGTTACAATTTTGACAGCCCAGTAACCAATTTGATCCCAAGGTAATGAATAACCTGTAACACCAAATGACACGGTTAATACTGCTAAAATAACACCAGTAACCCAAGTTAATTCACGTGGTTTCTTGAAACCACCCGTTAGATAAACACGAAAGATATGCAGAATCATCATCAAAACCATCATACTCGCCGACCATCTATGGACCGAGCGGATGAGCCAACCAAAATTTACTTCAGTCATTATATATTGAACTGATGAAAAAGCTTCGACTACAGTCGGACGATAATAAAACGTCATTGCAAAACCGGTAGCTACTTGAACCAAGAAACAAGTTAAAGTAATACCACCTAAACAATAAAATATATTCACGTGAGGAGGTACATACTTACTGGTAATATCATCTGCAATCGCTTGAATCTCTGAGCGCTCTTCAAACCAATCATATACTTTATTGAGATAGGTTAATAAAATTGCCCCCCCGGAAAACCGTAAATGATTATTTATGATCAAACGGCTTAAACGAAATTTTTCAATTTCAAAATATATTTAAAATTTTAACTCGCCATTATCTCAAGTTATTTTTTCGATTCAGTCTCTACTGAGTCAAAATTTGATTTTGAGCAATCTCTTTATTTGTTATTGGAATTCAATACCAATATTATCTGGTTCAAATCGTAATACTTTTTTGGTAAAACTTTAGATTCTGATTACCCTCCGATGACTCTATTAGAAATTTCTGATGGATCCAACTTTTCCAATCATTTTTATATGTAATAAAACATTTTTTTTTTCATTCATAATGAATGAAAAAAAAAATGTTTTATTAAATCAGTCGATCACGAAGTTGAACAAATAAGTTTACAAAAATTAATCATAGTTTCAATTTTTATTATTTTTTGTGCTCCAGAAGCTCATAATTTGAAAAACATCTGACAAAATAAAAAATTTCATTTAATTTGAAAGGATCACGAATCCTATATTATTAATAAATCGATTGATTGAAACAGATCGCACACCCATATTCGAAAAAAATCCTTCTGATCAATTTAATAATTACACGATTAAACTACCTAGAATTTGGAAAATTATTTAGATCACAAATATTCTTTGTATAAAAATTTCATTTAGTTGAAGCCTTAGCTATTACCAACTAACTGGAACTCCATCTAATAGAACAGAAGAATTATAGAGTTCCAAAATAATAACTAGAAAAACAGCGAAAAGCGCCATCGCAATACCCATAAGAGGGGTTGTTCCCCAGCCCGGAGCCACTTTTCCATACTCCGAATTCGGTGGTTTTAATATATCACCTATACCACTCTTTTTACCACCGGTTTTTGGCGCGTCATCAATTATTTGTGTAGCCATAAATTTCTCTGATTAGGTTGAGATTCATTAACTTTGTGTACTATTATATTAGAAATATACATTGAAATATACCATATTATTGGAACTACTTAAAAAATGGAAACTGCAACTTTTGTCACTATCTTCATATCTTGTTTACTTATTAGCTTTACTGGTTACGCTCTCTATACGTCTTTCGGAAAACCGTCTAACGAACTAAGAGATCCTTTCGAAGAACATGAGGACTAAATATAACTAATGACTTTCTTTTGGGGGAGTCATTGGTCATGAAAAATATCCTACTTTAATAAGAAATATTATTTTCTCCCTTTGCTTGGTACTTTGGGAGGTTCCCTGAAGAAGATAGCAAAGAAAATAATTCCTAATGTACCTATCAATAAAAATGTATAAACCAATGCTTCCATATGTTTGTATATTGGGTAAAAATTTACAAGAAATTATTGTATTCCTCAAATGATTGTTTTTTTTCCAACAAGTAAGAAAGTTAAAAAAATGGAAACATTTGGTTCTACTCAATTTCTATTTGTTAGAAAAAAGAATATAGAAATATATTTTAGATTCCCTACCTTTTCGTAGTTAAATCTCCTAATTTTTGGAATGCTCCAAATTCAAGTTGAGCATCTAAGTCTGGGTCGATACCAGCAAAAACATCTCTAAATAATGTTCTAGCGCCGTGCCAAATATGACCGAAGAAGAAGAGAAGAGCGAATGTAGCATGACCGAAGGTGAACCAACCTCGCGGGCTACTGCGAAAAACTCCATCGGATTTTAAAGTAGCACGATCAAATTCAAAAATTTCACCTAATTGGGCACGTCTTGCGTATTTTTTCACAGTAGCAGGATCGTCGAAACTAACTCCATCAAGTTCACCACCGTAAAATTCAACAGTCACGCCTACCTGCTCAACACTATATTTAGATTCTGCTCTCCTGAAAGGAACATCGGCTCGAACAATACCTTCTTCATCTACTAGAACGACTGGAAAAGTTTCAAAAAAAGTTGGCATGCGACGCACGAAAAGTTCATGACCTTCTTTGTCCTTAAAAACAGCATGACCCAACCAACCGACTGCTATTCCATCCCCATTATCCATTGCCCCAGCCCTGAATAAACCACCTTTCGCCGGGTTATTACCAATATAATCATAAAAAGCTAATTTCTCAGGGATTTTAGACCAAACTTCTGATAAATTTGAATTTTCCGCTTTTCCTGCGCGAATTCGTCGATCTATCTCTTGTTGAAAAAAGCCCTGATCCCATTGATAACGAGTAGGACCAAACAATTCTATTGGAGTCGCTGCAGAACCGTACCACATAGTTCCGGCAACCACAAAAGCGGCAAAGAAAACAGCAGCGATGCTACTCGACAAGACCGTTTCAACATTTCCCATACGTAAACCTTTATATAATCTTTGGGGGGGACGAACACTAAGATGAAATAAACCTGCCAATATACCTAAAATACCTGCAGCAATATGATGAGAAGCTATTCCTCCTGGAACGAAAGGATCGAATCCTTCAGCACCCCAAGCCGGTGCTACAGGTTGAATCTTTCCAGTTAATCCATAAGGATCGGATACCCATATACCGGGACCGAATAAACCTGTTACATGAAAGGCACCGAATGCAAAACAAAGTACTCCAGAAAGGAACAAATGAATTCCGAAAATTTTAGGCAAATCGAGTGAAGGTTTACCCGTACGTTCGTCGCGAAATAATTCTAAATCCCAAAAAACCCAATGCCAAATAGCAGCCGAGAATAACGAACCTGATAATACAATATGTACTAGAGCAACGCCCTCGTAACTCCATATACCAGCATTGCTAACTGTTTCTCCAGTTATACTCCAACCTCCCCATGATTTTGTTATCCCTAAACGTGTCATGAAGGGTATAACAAACATACCCTGTCTCCACATTGGATCGAGGACAGGGTCGGAAGGATCAGAAACAGCTAACTCATATAAAGCCATTGAACCCGCCCATCCAGATACTAATGCAGTATGCATTAAATGCACAGCGATTAAACGACCGGGATCGTTCAAAACAACGGTATGAACACGATACCGAGGTAGACCCATAAAATAATACCCCTTTCTCAAAGAGAATTGAACGCTATGTAACTTTTTTTTCTTGCTTCATAGACCGATACTAGTTGTAAGACCCACTCTAATCATCCCAAGGGTTAACATCATTGAAAGACTCATGAGTCTTTTACCAATAAACATAATCAAAAACATTTTAGCATTTGCGTATTAAGTATCACAGTAAAGAGATTGGTCCCACTTTAATCTGATACTTATTTAAATAATAAATTTATATATATATATATATAACTATTTAGTGATATAGAAATATATGGTATATTTCACATTTCGATAGTATAATATAACTATCTCAGTACCTACGTTTTAAAATTATTGGGTTGTAATCGATTTATGAAGATAAGAATAAAATATGCCTATTGGTGTTCCGAAAGTTCCTTTTCGTCTCCCCGGAGAAGAAGATGCCGTTTGGATCGACGTATAATGCGATTTATCAAACCTTTTAATTATCTGGAATCTATCTCCATCATTCTATCCGATTGAATCACCCGCTACTCACTCGAAATCGATAAATTTGTCGAAAAATCCAAAGCGTGAACTTACAAGTAAAGTATTGTGGATTCGAAAAATCTATGGTTAATTCCAATAAATAAAGTATTTGAACTTCTTTCACCAATCTAGTTAGTGAAGCAACAGAGATTGAAAAATCGTAATTAAAACATTTAAATGAATTATTTGTTGATACGTACAAATAGGAGATCGGATCAAATTTATTATGAAGTAGAACATGAACCTAAAGATTTGGATTAAAAATTACCAGGGAAATACATAAAATTGTTGTAATGGCATAAAGAATACATCAATAGAGAATATTGTTCCAGCCGCGAAAAGCTAAATTGAGCAACGAAATGTAAAAAAAATCTATTATGATTTTCTACATCGATCTAAGCTGTATGCACCTAAATATGCTTGTACAGTTTCTGTGGGAGAAAGAATAACAAATTTATCTCAATCAATCGACTTTATCGAGAAAGATTACTTTTTTTGGGTCAACAAGTAGATGATGAAATCGCGAATCAACTTATCGGCATTATGATGTATCTTAATGGAGAAGATGAAAGTAAAGACATGTATTTGTATATAAATTCCCCGGGAGGAGCAGTTCTAGCTGGGATTTCCGTCTATGACGCTATGCAATTTGTCGTCCCGGATGTACATACAATTTGCATGGGGTTAGCAGCTTCAATGGGCTCTTTTATTTCAACAGGTGGCGAGATTACCAAACGTATAGCACTACCTCACGCTTCGTGTCAATGTGTTCTTCTCTTATATCTATGTCTAACACTTTGAAAGTGGAGATAACGAGACATATTAATCTACTTTATATGAAAATCAGAAACGTTCAATATAAATTGTATTTTTCAACGAATTCATTTCAGCGTCATGAACTCGGAAATAAAATTTTATTTACAATAATAATAATAATATAATTGAAAGAAACTTTGTAATTGCTGAGCGGAACTAAATAAAAATTAAATTATTTTTCTATAGCGATAGAACCATCATAATATTAAGTAAAAGATGATTTTGTAGATTACAATAATGATTAGAATATTCGAATTTTTTTTGGAAAATTCCGATAAGAATGTCAGGGAATCTATTCAAGAGCTGTATGCATTTGGAAATGTATGTACATTTGATGCATGTACAGTTCCATTATTTTTCATTTTGAATTTTGAATAAGAAATTAGTATATTATTAGATATTCATTAGGGTAATGATTCATCAACCAGCTAGTTCTTATTACGATGGACAAGCTGGGGAATGCATCATGGAGGCCGAAGAAGTTTCGAAACTCCGCGATTGTATCACCAAAGTGTATGTACAGAGGACCGGGAAACCCTTGTGGGTTATTTCCGAAGATATGGAAAGAGATGTTTCTACGTCAGCGAACGAAGCAAAAATTTATGGTATTGTTGATTTAGTTGCTATAGAAAACTCTTCAGGTTCAACAAACAATTAAAAAAATGTAGGTTCAGAGATATTTAGTTATTATTTGGGGTTGGGTTTAATCCGAACCAAAAAATTCTGCATATGAATTATAATGCCTACTATTCAACAACTAATTCGAAATAAAAGACAACAAATCGAAGATGGAACAAAATCTCCAGCTCTTAAGGGATGTCCTCAACGTAGAGGAGTATGTACTAGAGTGTATGTGCGACTTGTTTGAATAAAAAGCTCTTTGTATTTTAGATAACAATTGCAAAAAAACACTTTTATACTAATCAGAGTTACTATACATCATTTATTTAAAATGAAATTTATAGTTTTTTTCGGTGCGAATCCGAGCGTCTTTGTGTCAGATAGAAGGTCATTTCTCAATGGTAGCGATTAATCATCAATCCATTAAGCGAGGAATATATTTACAATCGTTCATAGAACCATTTGTTGGGGAAAAAAATGAAACAAAAGGGTCAGCTATTCAGCAAACTTTTCTAATTCAATAACATGCCATTAATGAATGTTTATCCTCCATTTTTGTTATAAATAAAAGCTTAGAATCAGTATTTATACAAATAACTGAGACTACTTAGAATCAGCTTTGGCAATTGGAAAGGGCCTAATCATTGAAGTAAAAACTATAGAAACAAAGGAATTCGTGATTTTACTCAGTTAAAGGTCCCATCCCTTTTTCGGTAAGGAAATATCAAATCCAAAAAATCATGTAGAGGAAAGTTATAGCAGCAGAAGCTTCTGGAATCTCTATTTCATACATTGGAGAGAAAAAACTATTGAAAACTGAGCATGATTTTGCCATGAATCATCCTCATTTAAAACTTTTAATTTGAAGGAGGACAAACCAATGACTAGAGTCAAACGTGGTTGCGTGGCACGGAAACGTCGTAAAAATATTCTTACGCTTACATCTGGATCTCGTGGAACCCATTCAAAACTTTTTCGAACTGCCAACCAACAAGGAATGAGAGCATTGGCATCATCTCATCGCGATAGAGGTAGGAGAAAAAGAAATCTTCGCCGTTTATGGATCATTCGACTCAACGCAGCGGCACGAGATAATGGAATTACTTATAATAAATTGATTAAATATTTGTATCATAACGGAGTTTTTTTGAATCGTAAAGTACTTGCTCAAATAGCTATATTAGATAAAATGGCTTTCTCTACAATACTGAAAACGATTGCAGAAAAAGGAGAATAGCAAAAGAACCTCTCCGGTAAGTCCTAGATTCAGACTCCCGGGAGGTTCAAACAGGAGGAAAGGATTTGAGCAAAGAATAATAAATCAATTTTCGTTATTAAGAAAAGGTAATGAGGCTAATACACGAGCTCGTTTAATTGCCAAAGTAAGGAAACGTTGTTGTTTCGAAGTCAATCGGTTTGTTCGTCTGGATAATATTTTTCCTTGTTCACTGATAAATCGTCGAAGTAGGCTTATATTTTTATAATCAATAAATTCTCCGGATCTAATTGCTGAAATACGTTTACGGGAGGATCTTCGAGGTTTGGTCATACTTAATTCTATAAAACTTTTAAACATTCGTTATTTTTTTATTTCTTTGTGAATGGTATGAACACCACAATAGCGACAAAATTTTTTCAATTCCAATCTCGTTGATGTATTGCGACGATTTTTACGGGTGGTGTAGCGAGAGATACCTCGAGACCTTTTTTCAATATTTTCGGCACAATTAATGCATTCTAAATTAACCGTTATTCTTATTTCTTTACTTTTAGCCATAGTTTTATCCCAAACCTTCAGATTTTTTATAAAACCCCTCTTTAAAAAATATGAATAAAATGACCTATAACTATATTAAGAAGGGAAGGAAAGTTATATATTTTATGTATCCAATGAAAAAATTTAACGAATTCTCGGGTCAATGACTAATAATCTTTCTCTTTAAAAGAAAGGAAGAACTAAAGCATCTGGAAAAAAACGATTAATTTCTATTAATAAACCGGCCAAAAATCCGAACCACAACGTAGCTAAAACAGGCGCTGTTGATAAATAGGTTTTTGCATCTTGCATTGTAAATTTTCCTTTGTTCTATTTTTCTAAGATAATTTATTCTATATATTTATTTGTCTATTCGTATTATAAAATGAAACGAGGTAGCCTAAATCATTAGGGTCAGAAATGAACCAATTTACGTATAAAATAGGTTTATTTAGTATTTCTTTCATATACCTATGTCCAGTGTAAGAATAAGAAAAAAATGAGATAAATTGGGTATACTAATTATGAAAATATATAAATTCAGGGATGTAGCGCAGTTTGGTAGCGCGTTTGTTTTGGGTACAAAATGTCGCAGGTTCGAATCCTGTCATCCCTACTTATATATTTATATCAATGTAAGAAACGAAATCGTTACGAAAACGCTCTTAGTTCAGTTCGGTAGAACGCAGGTCTCCAAAACCTGATGTCGTAGGTTCAAATCCTACAGGGCGTGATTAAGTTAAGTATAAAGTTTTCAATTTAGAATGAGACCCTTCGAGAGACATAACATGTTCCTTAAGAGAAACTGCAATTATAATTTTAAAGATCTAATTGATCCCCACGTCGATATTGCAAATATGCAGTTACGAATAATCCAACCAAAGTTATCGGAATTAGCCCGAGAACAATACCCGACAATGAAGCTTCAACCATTTTTTTTTTGATCGACCAAAATAATACATAATTATATATATTATTTTAGTGTGTTATTAATCCAAAATTACGTTTTGGAAAATATACAATGGAATTTTGTATCCTAGTAAATCATTTTCTAAATAAGTTCTATTTTGCTTAACCCGATAAATAAAACTAATGCTAAAAGTAAAGCCCCAAGTAGAAACAAAGAATAACTAATTATAATAAGCATGAAGATCCTCAGAAAATTTTGTATATACTTCTATGAATTATATAAATCTATTTCTTTAGTGGAAGAAAATTCAGAATTGTTTTATTCATCCGCGAGTATACAGCATATATAACTAATAATAAGAATAATAATAACAAAGATAATTATATTATTATATTATAATATGAGAGTGATAATAATCTATTTTATCAATTTTCCCGAAGTAAAAGAGATTTCTTAAAAAGAACGATCGAATATTAGATATTATTTAATTCATTTCTGATTGTAGAGATGGGAAGGAGTTCGTTACTATATCCATATTGTCATTCGATCTTTCTATTGTGAAACTATAGATAGAAAACGAGAACGATCAATAAATAATTAGTTTTAATATATAGTTTTTATCTTCTGTATATATCTCTTCAAATTCCTTTTTCATTCGAGATTAGTTTGAATCCGACCAATTTAAATTTTTTCAAATTTTTCTTGCTGCGTTGGAGGAACATTAGCTATACTAAGTGAGTATGCTTCAGAAATACCTTTGGTATAGAATCGACAACATAACGGGATCAAAGGAATAAAAATATTAGTAAATTCCGAATCTTCTAATTTCTCTCTTTCGTGAGATTGATTCCTCTCGTTTTTACAAATATATACGGAGCTAACCATGTCTGGAAATACAGGAGAGCGTCCTTTTGCTGATATAATTACCAGTATTCGATATTGGGTAATTCATAGCATTACCATACCTTCGTTATTTATTGCGGGGTGGTTGTTTGTCAGCACAGGTTTAGCTTATGATGTGTTCGGAAGTCCCCGTCCAAATGAATATTTTACGGAAAATCGACAAGAAATTCCACTAATTACTGGCCGTTTCAATTCTCTGGAACAAATTGATGAATTTACTAAATCTTTTTAGGGAGGATATTAATGACTATAGATAGAATTTATCCAATTTTTACAGTGAGATGGTTAGCTGTTCACGGGTTAGCTGTACCTACAGTTTTCTTTTTGGGAGCTATATCAGCAATGCAATTTATCCAACGATAAACTCTTAGAAAAATTTTAAAGCTATGACACAACCAAATCCGAATAAACAGAGTGTAGAATTAAATCGTACTAGCCTCTATTGGGGATTACTATTAATATTTGTACTTGCCGTTCCATTTTCTAATTATTTCTTTAATTGAAAAAATCCATTTTTTTGCTTTATCTGGAAAAATAGTTTTTTTCTATTATTCGTAACCGTGTATGTCTCCAGATATGACTATTTAATAAAATTCTGAAAACAAGGGGGTTAATTTTAATGGCCAATACTACCGGAAGGATTCCTTTATGGTTAATTGGTACCGTAGCCGGTATCACTGTAATCGGTTTGGTAGGCATCTTTTTCTATGGCTCATATTCGGGATTAGGATCCTCTTTGTGATACAAAAGAAATTTTTGATAAAAATGAATGATTCCTATTGAGATATGATGAAAAAACTTTACCCTTTATTAAAAAGGGTAAAGTTTTTTCGTAATAAAACCTTCGAATTTTAAAAAGAGAATAAGAAACTAAAAATTCATTTCAGCTAATTGCACTTTTTCGAATTGTTTCTTTTTAAGCACTAAAAAAATCTGTGCTAGAATAACTGATCCAAAGAAAACCAAAAGACCTTGGATACGCAACGGATCTTGTAAAACTATTTCTGCATCACCTTGACCAAAACCACCAACATTTGGATTATTGGTTAAAGGTTGATCAATTTTAACAGATTCACCTTCGGAAATAATAAGTTCGGGACCCGGGGGGATAATATCAACTACTTCATGACCGTCTGATATGTCACTTATTACTATTTCATATCCACCTTTATCTTTACGCAAAATTTTATTAATTTTCCCGGTTGTTGAAGCATTATAAACAGTATTATTACTTTTACTTCCATCGGGATAAATTTGTCCTCTCCCTCTATTACCTCCCACATAAATGGGATACTTCAAAAAATAAGCTTCTTTATTTGTAGCTGGATCCGGCGAAACAATCGGAAAAACAATTTCACTATATTTTTTACCCGGAACAGGACCTATTACTAAAATATTTTTTTTATCATTTCTATATGGTTGGAAAAAGAGATTGCCCATTTTCTCTTTCATTTCGGGCGGAATACGATCCGCAGGAGCTAATTCAAACCCCTCTGGTAAAATCAGAACTGCTCCAACATTTAAAGACCCCTTTTTTCCATTAGCAAGTACTTGTTTTATCTGTAAATCGTAAGGAATTTTAACGACCGCTTCAAATACTGTATTTGGAAGAACCGATTGTGGAACCTCAATATCAACAGATTTTTTGGCTAAATGGCAATTCGCACACACGATACGTCCCGTAGCTTCTCGAGGATTTTCGTAACCTTGTTGCGCGAAAATGGGATATGCTTCTGAAACAGATGGCCAGATCAATATATTTATAAAACTTATTAGGGAAATCGACCCAGTCACCCATTTTATAATTAAGTTATTCAATTTTCTATTTTGCATGGTTAAATTATCCGTTTGAAATAATTATTTTAATAAGTGAGTTAATTTCTCTAAATTACTCTATCTGGGGCATTTTTCATTCTCCTAGCAATAAAAATAAAAATTTAAAAAATTTTCTAATTTTAGTTAAATCTTTGTGTAACGCAAAATGCAAATATTTTTCACTTACGATAAATGAACTTATCGAGAAAGAGTTTTGACTTTATTCATTCATAGTATGATAAGTTGCTACGATGGAAGGCGATATACGGTTCGAATGACGAAAGATCAAATATTTAAAGACTGTATCTAAAATAACTGGAAATGTTGAAACAAAACAAGAAATTACACGTTTGTTATGAACGAAACCAAAATGTTCTAAACAAGAACTTATTACGATTTCCCAACCATGGGGGGAATGAAATCCAATGCATAAATCGGTTGATAGAAGAATAAAGAAAGCTTTCATCGTATCACTCAAACTATAAAATAATTCTTGGACCCAAGAATTTGAAATAACAAGACGTTCTTTACCAAGAATGAAAGAACCACCTAAAGTAACAAAATAAATAATATCTGTTAATAAATGTGAAATTGTTTCGATACTATCATCGTTGTAATTTTGCACCAATTCGATAGTTTGCTGATGTATCTCCCTAGTCAAATTTTGTGATTGTAAAGAAAACGATGAGTTTGCTATGATCTTATCTAGCCAAAAAAGTTCTTCAATCTCCTGAAGTTTTTCCAGAGCTTTTTCTTCCTGGAAGGAAGTAAGAAAAATCTGAGAGTGATAATTATTCCACCAATGATTAATCAGAGGCTCTGAAACACATTTTTGAGAAAGAATAGAAATTGATAAAGGAATGATAATTGAGCATCCAACATATTGCAAAGAAGCTAATGCTTGATACTTTGCCAATCGAAACTCTTGAAGGACTAATGAACTTGATTGGTCCATTAACTCTGCTTTGAATCTAGAAAGAGTACGTGTTATCGATCGAGGTAATAAACCAATAGACTCATACGATATTATCGTCAACCCGGATCGTTCAATTCCCAATAAAGAATATTCACTCTCTCCTTTTGAATCAATAGATATTGAAGAAGTAAATAAATAATAACGTTTCCATATATATAAATCATTCAAAGTTGCTTCAATCCACGCTAACTTTCTATTGATTTTTCGAATCAATACTTTTTCCGAATTATCGGTGAAAATACTCCCTGTTTGAAATTCTTTTTTTCCAGAAGATTTATCATTCAAAAATTTATTTTCATAAAGAAACTTTTGAAACATATTTAATACTATCAATCTAGAAAAATGAAAAAAGTTGATTGAAAGTGAACCAATCTTATACTCGAGAAGACTAAGATATATTATGAAAACAGAATTATTTAATTCTGTGTTTGTATAAAGAAGGATAGATTGCCAAGAGCGTTTCGAAGAAAAAAGCATATTTTTATACAAAAAATAATTTTTTTTTATTTTCCGTATACGTTTGCCAGCCTTATAAGCCTTTTCCAGACATTGATAGGGTAGATTTTTTTTCATGAAATAATTTCATTTTGATAGGAAAGAAAGCATATCAATTTTATTATTATTTTTTTTAGTCTTTTGAGAAAGAACTCACTTTATAAATATATTTCAAATACCCTCGATAGATGGTTTCAAAGAACGTGCTGATTCAGCTGCTTCAGTTTCCATTTCTTCCAACGTTGAGTATTCTTCGAGACGGCTTAAAGGAACATCCTGTTGACCTTTCATTCTTATATAGAGAACTCTACGAGATAAGAATCCTTCTTGGATTTCCATACGTATCGCTTGAATGTCTCGAATATAGAATTCGATAAAAATTCGACGATTTTTGCCCGGGAATCCCCAACGAAAAAGAGAAAAAGTCCCTGCTTGTTTATCGAATCTATTATAACCACTACCTACGTTCCACCAAATAGTGGACCATAAATATAAACTGATAAACACTCCTGCTGTACCATAGAAAAACATAACGAGCCCTTGTGGAATAAATAAAATCTGCTCAGCAGATAAGAATGGTATTAAATTTTTATGTAAATAACTTGAAAATCCCACCACAGAAAAACCTAAAGCCCCCAATAGAAGGATGGAAGCCCAGCAAAAATTACCGATTCTTCGAGATCCGGTCACAAAATCTATCCGAATATTTTCAACTTGTGGATTCATAACGAACCAAAATCTCCCAAAAATAATAAAATTATTCAATTTTTTTAATTGTCAAGACCCTTAAAGAAAGGAAAATAAATATTTGTTTATATTTCCTCGTAGGGAACACGGAAAGTACCACTTTACAGATATTTAAAGTGGTACTTTCCTTGTTCCCTACAAAAATTCTTTGCAAATTAAACCGGTCCCTACAAAATATCGTCTCTTTCGATATAAATAAACAAAGAGGCCATTGTAATAGCCGGGAAAACTGAACCTACTAAAGGTACAAAAATTGAAGGTAAATAAGAAGCTGTCATAAAGAAACACCTTAGATTTTAATTGTGAAAAAATAGAAATGGAAATGAGTGATATATACTATATCTCTCGGAAAGGTTGAACTAACTAAAAATTATATGTTATTCCAACAAATAATATATTATTTTTAGTTAATATTCAAAGAATAGTATATAGTTATAACTCGATTAATTTTTATCTGGAAAAAAAGCATTATATGCTTTTCTTGGGGCCGAGCCATAGAGCTCAAAAATTTCACTTAAAACACCTTTTAACAAATTACGAGGAACAATTAAATCCAGTAAACCATGATCAAATAAAGATTCGGCAACCTGAAAACCATCTGGTATTTTTTGACGCAAAGTTTGTTCAATTACTCGTTTGCCAGCGAATGCAATATAAGCCTTAGGTTCAGCAATTATGATATCGCCCAACATACCGAAACTCGCAGTAACTCCTCCCGTTGTAGGATAAGTCAGAATAGCTATATAAAGTAATTTTTTCTGTGCTTGATGAATTTGTGAAACAGAAGATATTTTAGCCATTTGCATTAAACTTAATGTCCCTTCTTGCATCCGTGCTCCACCGGAAGAACACACTATTATAATTGGAATTTCTTTTGATGTAGCGTGTTCAACGAGACGAGTAATTTTTTCCCCAACAACAGATCCCATACTACCTCCCATAGATTGGAAATCCATAACTCCAAGCGCAATAGGAATTCCATTCAGTTTTCCTACACCTGTTTGAATTGCATCAGTTAAACCCGTTCGTTTTTGATAGAATACAATTCGATTTTTATAAGAATCTTCATCCGAAAATTTGAGAATATCTCTTGCAATCATATCTTCGTCCATGGGATACCAAGTTCCAGGATCAATTAATAATTCAATTCTTTCTGTACTACTCATTTGTAAATGATAGCCACATTCCTCACAAATTCTTTTATTTTGTCTCAGAAATCGAACATATAACATATTTTCGCGATTATCACATCTCGTCCATAGACCTTTAGTAGTATCAATCTTTATATACTTATTCTTTTCCCTCTCACTAAATATATACCCTTTTGTCGCTTTCTCGATAAAAGCTCCGATTAATCCACCAAATCTTCTCTTATCTTCAAACCAATTCATTAAAGACATCCAAAAGTTCCTCCTTTTTTTCAAAACTCAGTATGAGATACCAATAAAAACGAAAAATTGATAAAAAATTTTTGAAAATTTGAATGAAAATATCAGAAAAACATCCAATTAAACTACAAAACCTAAAATTTATGGGAGAAAATTTCAAAGTGTTGAAATCTACAATTAACTAATTTAATAATAAAGCACAACTTATTTTTATACAAAATATTCAAACCTTGCTTCGATAATGAAGTGCCCATCAGGAATTGTAAATAACAGCTCAAAAAAGGGTTAGAAGGGATTCGAACCCTTGACCTCATGCTTCGGAGTCATGAACTCTAATCCACTAAGCTACAAACCCTAACAAACTTACCCAAAAAATTTCACTTTTTTTTTCACCCCGATTTTGGGGTGAAAAAAAAAAAGTGAAATTTATGAAGTGTCTATCGTTTCATATTCGAATTTAATTTCTTTCCAAACTTCACAAGCAGCAGCTGAATCTGGACTCCATTTGGCAGCTTCACGAATAACTTCATTACCTTCGCGAGCAAGGTCACGTCCCTCGTTACGTGCTTGTACACAAGCTTCTAAAGCAACTCGGTTAGCAACTGCACCAGGTGCATTCCCCCAAGGATGACCCAAGGTTCCGCCACCAAATTGTAATACAGAATCGTCTCCAAAAATTTCTGTTAAGGCTGGCATATGCCACACATGAATACCACCAGATGCTACTGGTAATACACCAGGTAAAGAAACCCAATCTTGTGTGAAGTAGATACCACGACTTCTATCTTTTTCTATATAGTCATCGCGCAGTAAATCCACAAAACCTAGAGTTACGTCACGTTCCCCTTCCAATTTACCCACAACAGTACCGGCATGAATGTGATCCCCACCAGATGAACGCAATGCTTTAGCTAGTACGCGGAAATGCATACCATGATTTTTCTGTCTATCAATAACAGCATGCATTGCACGATGGATATGAAGAAGTAAACCATTATCTCGACAATAGTGGGCCAAACTAGTATTTGCGGTGAAACCACCTGTAAGGTAATCATGCATAATAATTGGTACACCCAATTCTCTAGCACATGCAGCTCTTTTCATCATTTCTTCAGATGTACCTGCAGTAGCATTCAAATAATGTCCTTTAATTTCACCAGTTTCAGCCTGGGATTTGAAAAGAGCTTCTGCTACGAACAAGAAACGATCTCGCCAACGCATAAATGGTTGGGAGTTTACATTTTCATCATCCTTTGTAAAATCAAGTCCGCCACGAAGACATTCATAAACAGCTCTACCATAATTTTTGGCAGATAAACCTAGTTTTGGTTTAATAGTACAGCCCAGTAACGGACGACCATATTTATTTAATTTATCTCTTTCAACCTGGATACCATGAGGCGGACCTTGGAAAGTTTTTACATAAGCCGGAGGAATTCGTAAATCCTCCAGACGTAAAGCTCTCAAGGCTTTGAATCCGAACACATTACCTACAATAGAAGTGAAGAGATTTGTAACAGAACCTTCTTCGAATAAATCTGATGGATAGGCTACATAAGCAATATACTGGTTTTCCTCACCAGCAACGGGTTCTATATCATAGCAGCGACCTTTGTAACGATCAAGACTTGTAAGCCCATCAGTCCAAACCGTAGTCCACGTACCAGTTGAGGATTCAGCAGCTACTGCTGCCCCTGCTTCTTCGGCTGGTACTCCGGGTTGCGGGGTCATACGGAATGCTGCCAAAATATCTGTTTCTTTCGTCTCATAATCAGGCGTATAGTAAGTTAATCTATAATCTTTAACACCAGCTTTGAATCCAACACCTGCTTTAGTCTCCGTTTGTGGTGACATAAGTCCCTCCCTACAAATCAATTTATACTCTAGCAAAGATGAGGTCTGCTCGATAGTAGGGTCTTAAGAAATTTATTACCCAAAAAAAGTTTTATTTTTATGAATCAGGAATATTTTCTAAGAAAATAAAACATCGTTATTATTGTATATTGCTTTTGATACGTAATGCAACCCGCTTAGACATTTATATTAATATATATTTTTCCGTAAAATTTTACAGATTGACCCGGGAACATTTACAATGTATAGAATAAGCATATACTTGATATGATATACAATTGAATCATTGAATAAAAACTTCATAGAAGTTTTTTATTTTATTATTAACGAGAATTTTTGAATAATATATATTATACTAAGTAGAGTAGGAATGATAAACAGCAAAATTAATTGAATTTTTCGTATTACTTTGACTTTTCGCGCGTTTAGGTCGGTGAGGCAATAATATAACACAATCCGTCAATATATAACCAAAATTAGTCCATTACTTTTTACTTCGTATCGTAGATTTCAGATAATATGTCTTATTATTAATTGATTTTTTTATACAAAATATTTGTCTATTGCAATTTTATTAAAATAAACTTTTTCAAAAAATTCTATGAGAATTAATCTTCTGTTTCTTGGGACCTCTACACTTATCGCTAAGAATGTGGGAAATATTACTCAAATTATTGGACCGGTACTCGACGTTGCTTTTCCACCTGGAAAAATGCCTAATATTTATAATTCTTTAATTGTTCAAGGGCAAAATGCAGCAGGTCAAGAAATTAATGTTACATGTGAGGTTCAACAATTATTAGGAAACAATAAAGTTAGAGCCGTCGCGATGAGTGCAACTGATGGTTTAATGAGAGGAATGGAAGTTATAGACACTGGTGCTCCTTCGAGTGTTCCCGTCGGTGAAGCAACTCTTGGAAGAATTTTTAATGTTTTGGGAGAACCTGTTGATAGTTTGGGTCCCGTAGACGCTAGTACAACATTTCCGATTCATCGACCAGCACCCGCTTTTACTCAATTAGATACTAAATTATCTATTTTTGAAACGGGAATAAAAGTTGTGGATCTTTTAGCACCTTATCGGCGTGGAGGCAAAATTGGATTATTTGGGGGAGCCGGGGTTGGAAAAACTGTACTTATTATGGAACTAATTAATAATATTGCTAAAGCCCACGGAGGTGTATCAGTATTCGGCGGGGTAGGGGAACGTACTCGTGAAGGAAACGATCTTTACATGGAAATGAAAGAATCTAAAGTAATTAATGAACAAAACATTTCAGAATCCAAAGTAGCTTCAGTATATGGGCAAATGAATGAACCCCCAGGTGCTCGAATGAGAGTAGGTTTAACAGCTCCAACGATGGCAGAATATTTTCGGGATATTAATAAACAAGATGTTCTTTTATTTATTGATAATATTTTTCGATTCGTTCAAGCAGGGTCAGAAGTTTCTGCTTCATTGGGTAGAATGCCATCGGCTGTTGGTTATCAACCAACCTTGGCCACAGAAATGGGTACTTTACAAGAAAGAATTACTTCCACAAAAGAGGGATCAATCACTTCCATTCAAGCAGTTTATGTACCTGCAGACGATTTGACAGATCCCGCTCCCGCTACGACATTTGCACACTTAGACGCTACTACTGTTTCATCAAGGGGATTAGCCGCGAAAGGTATTTATCCTGCTGTAGATCCATTAGATTCCACATCTACTATGTTACAACCCTGGATCGTGGGTGAAGAACATTATGAAACTGCACAAGGAGTAAAACAAACTTTACAACGATATAAAGAATTGCAAGATATTATAGCTATCTTAGGATTAGATGAATTATCTGAAGAGGATCGTTTAACTGTAGCAAGAGCTCGAAAAATTGAGAGATTCTTATCTCAACCTTTTTTTGTAGCAGAAGTTTTTACCGGTTCTCCAGGAAAATATGTTAGTCTGCGAGAAACAATAAAGGGTTTTCAAATGATACTTTCTGGAGAGTTAGACAGTTTACCTGAACAAGCGTTTTATTTGGTAGGAAATATTGATGAAGTTACTGCAAAAGCTGCTACTTTACAAGTAGAGGGTTGAGGAGAAAATGATATTAAATCTTCGCGTAATGGCACCCAATCGAATTGTTTGGAATTCCGAAATTCAAGAAATTATCTTATCAACAAATAGTGGACAGATCGGTATATTACCCAATCATGCCCCTCTTTTAACAGCTTTGGATATTGGGATCGTGAAAATCCGTCTCAAAGAACAATGGTCCACTATGGCATTAATGGGTGGTTTCGCTATGATAGAAAATAACCAAATGACTATTTTGGTTAATGAAGCTGAAAAAGCAAATGAAATTGATTTGCAGGAAGCTCAAAATACTTTTCGAGAGGCCAAAACCAATCTGGCTCAAGCGGAAGGAAAAAAACAAATTATTGAAGCTAATTTGGCTTTCAAAAGAGCTAAAGCAAGACTGGAAGCAGTAAACATAAATACATCAAGTATTACCAATTAACTTCTTTCATCTGTTGCGTAACATAAGAGCAATAGAATATTAGATGTTATTCGAACTTGAATAACATCTAATATTCAAAACTACCTGCTATTGGATTTGAACCAATGACTCTCGCCGTATGAAAGCGATACTCTAACCACTGAGTTAAGTAGGCGTTTGATAATGGTCGGAATTTATTATATCATAGCCTCGTATCAAAAAAAAGTTTTATATTCGAAAATAAATGTAATAAAAATGTTGTTTATTATACTTGACAAAAAGTAAATAAAAGCTTATTATCGTTATTGTTGGTAATACATTTATGATCCATCATTGATGAAAGAAAGGGCTATAGCTCAGCGGTAGAGCGCCTCGTTTACACGTGCGCCAATGGTTATCGAAAAAATTATTGAAATATTCGATTCACAAGTAAATTTGTGTAACAAGAACTGTCTTATTCTCCTATTGAGAAAAAAACAGCCTGACAGATAAAATTCAAGTTTTATATTTGAAATTTAATTGATATGGTTAATTTCCCTCTTTTTAATGCTAATATATGATGAGAACATTACGAGGAACTCTAGATAATCTTTTTTCCCGCTATATGAACTTTAAGGTGTATAGAGTTTCATATGAATTAAGCGAGAGAGGCTCTTTTGCGATTGAGTATATCCATGTAGGGAAAGAACAAACCTAAGTCAATATTTTAGTTTTTCGAAAAACTTTGGGATTGGTTCATTTTATGTATGAATGAACACACGGAACCATCGTATTAATTAATGGTAACAGTAAAAGATGGTAACATAACTAAATTTAGCATTTGGTTAATCAATGAGCCCGATGCATGAAAAAATGCATGTTGGGTTCCCGAAACGGTTCGTGAGAAAAATAATAATTTGATTTCGAATTCGTTCACCGAGAATGTCTACGGTTCGAATCCGTATAGCCCTAACTCATGTATTACATTTTTTTTTCTTGGATCTCACAAAAACCAACTTTGAATTAAAATTTTATTACTAAAAAGAAATTGAGTGCAAGTTTTCATATTATCCAAGAAAAAAAGAAGCATGATAATATTATTAATAACGATAATACGGCTTTATAATCATAATACACAGTGAAATTTCATGTATGAACAAATTGTAAAAGAGTCCAATATCAAATGATTGGATAGCCAAAATGTTACTGAATGTTTATTCAAGGGGGGATTACAATGTTTCAGTCTCAAGAATATTACTATTTTTGGATATTTTTATTAATACTTATTTTTTTCGTTATTGTAATTTTGTCAATTTCAAAATTGATAACTCCTGAGAATAAAGGACCAGAAAAATTGACCACTTACGAATCGGGTATAGAACCTACGGGAGGCGCTCGTATACAGTTCCAGATTCGTTACTATATGTTTGCTTTAGTTTTCGTTGTCTTCGATGTCGAAACAGTTTTTCTTTACCCATGGGCCATGAGTTTCTATGAATTTGGGATAGTGTCCTTCATAGAAGTTTTAATTTTTATTTCTATTCTCATTATTGGTCTAATCTATGCATGGCGAAAAGGAGCATTGGAATGGTCGTAAATTTTACAAATTATCTTTCTGATAATAATTTGGGAAAGAAGTTACCCAAAAGAATTATGAATGATATACAATTTTCGTCACTTGATAAAATGTTTACAAATTCAATTATTCTAACAACTTTCAATGATTTTTCGAATTGGGCTCGGCTTTCGAGTTTATGGCCACTTCTTTATGGTACAAGTTGTTGTTTTATCGAATTTGCTTCATTGATAGGTTCACGGTTTGATTTCGATCGTTATGGTTTGGTTCCCAGATCAAGTCCCAGACAAGCTGATCTCATTATAACAGCAGGGACTGTTACAATGAAAATGGCTCCATCTCTAGTTAGACTGTATGAGCAGATGCCGGAGCCTAAATATGTTATTGCAATGGGAGCTTGTACGATTACGGGAGGTATGTTTAGTACAGATTCTTATACTACGGTCCGTGGAGTAGATAAGTTAATTCCTGTCGATGTTTATTTACCTGGTTGTCCACCCAAACCGGAAGCTATTATTGATGCTATAATAAAACTCCGTAAAAAGATAGCTCAAGAAATATATAACGATCGGAATAAAATTGACCAAGGTGAAAGATATTTTACCCTGAACCATCAATTTGCTTTATTCTCAACTGTTAATGAAGAAAAATCTAATCAACAACTATTGAATAAGTTTCTTCAATTCGAAGAAACTTCAAAAATTACGTTTGCGAAAATGGGAAAAGAAACTGAAATCTTTGTCCCTCTTCGAGGAAAAGAATAATTTATAAATTTCATATAATATGATGAATCCTGCAGACAATAGTACTAGTAAAATACAAGGAAGATTATCTATTTGGTTAGTTAAACATGGTTTGACCCACAGACCTTTAGGGTTTGATTACCAAGGTATAGAAACTTTGCAAATAAGATCGCAAGATTGGCCCTCTTTAGCCCTTTCGCTATATGCCTATGGTTTCAACTATCTTCGTTCACAATGTGCTTACGATGTTGAACCAGGCGGTTTGTTAGCTAGTGTGTATCATTTAACAAAGGTATATGACGACGCAGATCAACCGGAAGAAGTATGTATAAAAATTTTTGTATCAAGAAAAAATCCAGTAATTCCATCTGTTTTTTGGATATGGAAAAGTGCCGATTTCCAAGAACGTGAAGCTCATGACATGTTCGGAATTTTTTATGAGAACCATCCAAGTCTTAAACGCATTTTGATGCCCGACAGTTGGATCGGTTGGCCCTTACGCAAAGACTATGTTATACCTAATTTCTATGAATTACAAGACGCATACTAGTACCCGAAACATTGTGATACATATATATACAGAGATATATATATGTATTACATATAGATAGAAATAATTCATGAAATGGATATGCCAGAAACCAGATTTGAACTGGTGACACGAGGATTTTCAGTCCTCTGCTCTACCAACTGAGCTATTCCGGCTATTTTCAGATGCGCAATTCTAACACAGAAATGAAAATTTTGTCAATATTATAAGAAATTCAATCTTTTTATGGGGGTAGAGGGACTTGAACCCTCACGGTCAAAAAAGCCAACGGATTTTCTTTCTACAATGATTTTCATCATCGCTAACTGAATGTAGCATGTAAAAACGGACTCTATCTTTATCCCTATTTAACATTATTTATAACAATGAATGATAAATAATTTTATTTTTTATCTATCTCCAAATATTATAGTTTTATTAATAGAATAGTTCCCTTTGAGTCTCTGCACCCCTTCTGTAAATGTAAACAAAATTCGGCTCAGGATTACCTATCATGTTTCCTTTAAACCTAGGGTTCCCTGAATATGGAAACGATCACTTGGTCAACTAATTGACCAAGGCTCAGTCGAATTAAGTCCGTAGCGTCTACCAATTTCGCCATACTCCCTTTTGAATCTCTACCTGGAAAAATTGACCAAATTTTAACAAAAAAAGATTTATTGATTTATTATAGTTCTTTCTCTTGAGTCATGCAATACTTTTTCAAATTGCATGAAAATAGATAGAAATTAATGCTTGTTTTTCCCTCGTTCATATATATATAATATTTACGTATTATTAATTATATCAATCAATAATGAAACAAAAAAAATTATATTTATTTGTAGAAGTAATAAATGCAAAAATTATATACAAAATATAAATTCTTTTGAAAGAAGCCTGTTTAGCTCAGAGGTCAGAGCATCGCACTTGTAATGCGATGGTCATCGGTTCGACTCCGATAGCGGGCCTATATATTTGTGACTCAATTCACTTTATCTTTTTTGTCCATTAATTGACTATTTAAATGTTTTGAAATATCAATAGTTATGTAAATATTTTCTATGTTTACCACTCTATGTCATTTCTTTATCATCAATTTATCATTTAAGGAGTTTCTATGTCCCGCTATCGAGGGCCTCGTGTGAAAATAATACGTCGTCCGGGAGCTCTACCAGGTCTGACTAGTAAGGTACTCAAACCCAAATCTAGTTATATCGACCGCTCAACTTCTAACAAAAAAGTTTCTCAATATCGGATTCGATTGGAGGAGAAACAAAAATTAAGGTTTCATTATGGATTAACCGAACGACAGTTATTGAAATATGTACGTATCGCTAGGAGAGTTAAAGGTTCGACGGGTCAAGTATTATTACAACTACTCGAAATGCGTCTGGATAATACAATTTTTCGTTTAGGTATGGCTTCTACGATCCCAGGAGCAAGACAATTGGTTAATCATAGACACATTTCAATAAATAATGATATAGTGGATATTCCTAGTTATAATTGTGAACCTGGTGATATTATTACGGTAAGGGAAAAACAAAAATCCCAATCGATAATTACCAAAAATATAAATGTGTTTCAGAAGTTAAAAATACCAAGTCATTTGACCTTTGATCATACGGAATTACGGGGATTCGTTAATCAAACGATTAATCGTGAATGGATTGATTTAAAAATCAATGAATTACTAGTCGTTGAATATTATTCTCGCCAAGTCTAAAATTCTTATTGTAAAATAAACGGATTCTTTTTTTATAAACGAAAGAAAACCTGTGGGGAAAGAGAGGGATTCGAACCCTCGGTAGACAAAAGTCTACACAGCATTTCCAATGCTGTATCTTAAACCACTCAACCATCTTTCCAAACATCGTTTTTTATACTTTTATACATTATATCTTACAAATTTCGATTAAAACAATTTTTTAGCGATCTATATAATTACTCGCCATTGATATTGCACTCATTACATACATCTAGAAAGAATCACTTTGATTGAACAAAGAGATTTTTATGAGAAGCTTTTACATATTTATATATATATACTTTTCTCGTTACGACAAATATCCAAAAGTTTTTTTTGGTTGTTCCAGAAAAAAAAAGAGTGATTAATGTAATTTGAATAATTTTATGATTAAATATGCCTAGATCCCAAAAAAATGATAATTTTATTGATAAAACTTTCACAATTGTTGCTGATATTTCATTACGAGTGATTCCAACAACGCAACGCGAAAAGGAAGCATTTACTTATTACAGAGATGGTGTGACTCGAGTTTGATCGAACTATGAATAAATTTTGTACAAAATATTATTCTAGAAATCTAAAAAATACTTATGCTTAGTGAAGGTTAATTTTTCAATGGAAATTAATACCTTCTGTCGAGTACCCTCGATTAAAGTAACCTTAGATGCTGGATCACAGCATCGAGCGTAAGGTCAAACCTATAAATGTTTTGATATATAATTCATTTTCTTATAATCTTGAGACTTATAGGCGTACATATAGTAAAGAGTGTTACTTGCAGAAATTGACAATACAAAAGCTTCGTTACAATTTAGAATTTACTTAATATCGAATATATGATTGGGTAAACAAATTTCCATCTCGTTTGTATTTTGGGTACCTATAGAATCATCGGAGATTGTCATATCAGCTACTTCTTGTATAAGACTAAGCATTGGGAACGAAGAAATTATGCAAGAATAGATTTTGAGAGATTAACGCTCTATTAAAACAATATCTATATAAAAACGGATGGTTAGAGATTTTTCACAGACACACTAGCCCAAATATTTTATGATTCTGGTGCAAGAAACATTATTTATGATAATAATAATAATAATAATATTATTATTGTTTTAGAAAACCATTATTCATATATTATGAAAATGAGGAGCCGTATGAGATGAAAATTCCATGTACGGTTTTGAAACGGAGTTTACATACAACCGTAACGAATGTCGGCTCAATCCGAAGGTGAATATGCGGAAGCTTCACAAAATTATTATGAAGCGATGCGTTTAGAAATTGATCCGTATGATCGAAGTTATATACTTTACAATATAGGTCTTATACATACAAGTAATGGAGAACATGCTAAAGCTTCAGAATACTATTTTCAAGCTCTGGAACGAAATCCTTCACTGCCCCAAGCTCTTAATAACATGGCTGTGATTCGTCATTACGTGCGACTATCCATACTATAGACTCCATCAGTTAGAAACAACTATATTGAAAGAACAAAGAGGTACCTACATATTAATCTTGAAACATAGGGTTTTTATAGCCGTAGGAAATAATTATTGCGACCCAACTCCAGTGAAAAAACCAAGTATTTCTATGGATAATCGAACGAATCTAATAAACCGAAATAAGCATCATAAAGATCACTTATTGAAAAATTTGAGTTGATACAATAATATTCTGTTGATTAACAAAAATACAAAATGAATTTCTGTAATGAAAATTGATTTGATCGGTTAATGAAACAGTGGTGTAGAATCAGATCCTAAAGATGTAACTAACTTCGAATTTAGCAAAGATTTGAAGAATACGAGGTTTCTATAGTATTTCCTAGGATAGTTACTATTGAATGAAAATTTATGAACCAAATTCTTCACTCGATAGTGGGAGAAAAGATAAATTTATATTTCTTGGACAGAAATAAAATGAAAACTTAGTTCAATAATTTTTTTATCCATTCTTGGAGTATCCAAAAAAATATTTTGACTGAACAGAATATGAATGAAAAAAATTGTTATTCGAGCCGTATGAGACAGGAAACTCTCAAGTACGGTTCTGAAAGAAGGTATTTGCCTATCTTGACCGAGGAGAACAAGCCATTCAACGTGGGGACTTAGAAGCTTCCGAAACTTGGTTTGATCAAGCTGCTGATTATTGGAAACAAGCAATATTACTTGCCCCAAGTAATTATATTGAAGCTCATAACTGGTTAAAAACGACAGGTCGTTCTTAGTCCGGACTCAACTCATATAATTTTCAATGATTTTTTAGAAAAGTAAGAAAAATCATTGAAAATTATGTGAATACGTTGATTACATTTCTATGTAAAAAAAATGTGAAATTAATAATAAATTTTGAAACTGTTTATGGTCCATTAAGCACCTTGAATTTGTGTCATAATAAATTTGAAGATCTGCCTAGGTAATTTCTGTATCGTAATTGCTCCAGTTTCAAACTGAGAAAGAGATTGAAAAAAAAGAATTGAAAAAAACCTATCTCTCAGAATTTCACCAATTATTATTGGTAGGTTTTTCCTATGCCTCGTCTGAAGAGAGGAGAACCTCGATGACTATTCGTTCACCGGAACCAGAAGTCAAGATTGTGGTGGAAAAGGATCCTGTAAAAACCTCTTTCGAAAAATGGGCTAAACCTGGACATTTTTCGAGGACTCTAGCAAAAGGTCCTAGCACTACCACTTGGATTTGGAATCTACATGCTGATGCTCATGATTTCGATAGCCATACCAATGATTTGGAAGAAATTTCTCGTAAAGTTTTTAGTGCTCATTTCGGGCAATTAGCAATAATTTTTATTTGGCTAAGCGGTATGTACTTCCACGGTGCTCGTTTTTCCAATTACGAAGCATGGTTAGGTGATCCCACCCATATCAAACCTAGTGCTCAAGTTGTTTGGCCAATTGTGGGTCAAGAAATTTTAAATGGAGATGTTGGGGGCGGTTTCCAGGGAATACAAATAACTTCTGGATTTTTCCAACTTTGGCGAGCGTCCGGAATAACTAGTGAATTACAACTTTATTCAACCGCCATTGGTGGGCTAGTTTTTGCAGCCCTAATGCTTTTTGCTGGTTGGTTTCATTATCACAAAGCTGCTCCGAAATTAGCTTGGTTTCAAGATGTAGAGTCTATGTTAAATCATCATTTAGCGGGACTATTGGGATTAGGTTCTCTCGCCTGGGCCGGGCATCAAGTACATGTTTCTTTACCCATTAATCAACTTTTAGATGCTGGGGTGGATCCTAAGGAAATACCTCTTCCTCATGAATTTATTCTAAATCGTGATCTTTTAGCCGAACTTTACCCAAGTTTTGCAAAGGGATTAACACCTTTTTTCACTCTGAATTGGTCAGAATATTCAGATTTTTTAACTTTTCGCGGAGGTTTAAATCCGGTGACTGGAGGTTTATGGCTAACTGATACTGCCCATCATCATTTAGCGATTGCAGTTCTATTTTTGGTGGCTGGTCATATGTATAGAACTAACTGGGGTATTGGGCATAGTTTCAAAGAAATTTTGGAAGCTCATAAAGGTCCATTTACTGGCGAAGGTCATAAAGGTCTTTATGAGATTTTAACAACTTCATGGCATGCCCAATTAGCTCTTAATTTAGCTATGTTAGGTTCATTAACCATAATTGTAGCTCATCATATGTATTCGATGCCCCCTTATCCATACTTGGCTACGGATTATGGTACTCAACTTTCCCTTTTTACGCATCATATGTGGATCGGTGGATTTCTGATCGTTGGTGCTGCGGCCCATGCAGCCATTTTTCTAGTCAGGGATTATGACCCAACAACTCAATATAATAACCTACTAGATCGTGTTTTACGACATCGTGATGCAATAATATCACATCTTAACTGGGTGTGTATTTTTCTGGGATTCCACAGTTTTGGTTTATATATCCATAATGATACAATGAGTGCTTTGGGACGTCCCCAAGATATGTTTTCAGACACTGCTATACAGTTACAACCTGTTTTTGCTCAGTGGATACAAAATACTCATGCTTTAGCACCAGATTTTACAGCTCCAAATGCCTCTGCAAGTACCAGCTTAACTTGGGGTGGCGGTGATGTAATTGCTGTAGGTAGTAAAGTGGCTCTATTACCTATTCCATTAGGAACTGCAGATTTTTTGGTACACCATATTCACGCATTTACGATTCATGTAACAGTTTTAATTTTACTGAAAGGTGTTTTATTTGCTCGTAGTTCCCGCTTAATACCCGATAAAGCAAATCTTGGTTTCCGTTTTCCATGCGACGGGCCTGGCAGAGGTGGTACTTGCCAAGTTTCTGCATGGGATCATGTTTTTCTAGGTTTATTCTGGATGTACAATTCAATTTCCGTTGTTATTTTTCATTTCAGTTGGAAAATGCAATCTGATGTTTGGGGCAGTGTAAGTGAACAGGGAGTTATCACCCATATTACTGGAGGAAATTTTGCACAAAGTTCAATTACTATTAATGGATGGCTTCGTGATTTCCTATGGGCCCAAGCCTCTCAAGTAATTCAATCTTATGGATCTTCATTATCTGCTTATGGTCTCTTGTTCCTAGGTGCTCATTTCGTGTGGGCCTTTAGTCTAATGTTCCTCTTTAGCGGTCGTGGATATTGGCAAGAGCTTATCGAATCAATTGTTTGGGCTCATAACAAATTAAAAGTTGCTCCTGCTATCCAGCCTAGAGCCTTAAGTATTGTACAAGGCCGTGCTGTGGGAGTAGCTCATTACCTTCTAGGTGGGATTGCCACAACATGGGCATTCTTCCTAGCAAGAATTATTGCAGTAGGATAATGGCTAAGGAGGATTCGAAAAGCATTATGGCATCAAGATTTCCAAAGTTCAGCCAGGGCCTATCCCAAGACCCAACTACTCGTCGTATTTGGTTCGGTATTGCTACCGCACATGACTTTGAAAGCCATGATGATATTACCGAAGAGCGTCTTTATCAAAAAATTTTTGCTTCCCATTTCGGTCAATTAGCCATAATTTTTTTATGGACCTCTGGTAATTTATTTCATGTTGCTTGGCAAGGTAATTTTGAAGCATGGGTACAAGACCCTTTACATGTAAGACCAATCGCTCACGCGATTTGGGATCCTCATTTTGGTCAACCTGCAGTTGAAGCTTTCACTAGAGGTGGAGCCTCCGGCCCCGTCAATATAGCGTATTCCGGTGTATATCAATGGTGGTATACAATTGGTTTAAGAACTAATCAAGATTTATATAATGGAGCTCTTTTTTTAGTTGTCCTCGCTTCGTTGTCCTTAGTAGCAGGTTGGTTACATTTACAACCCAAGTGGAAACCAAAAGTTTCATGGTTCAAGAACGCAGAATCTCGTCTAAATCATCATTTATCAGGACTTTTTGGTGTAAGTTCGTTGGCTTGGACAGGTCATTTGGTTCATATAGCAATTCCTGAATCAAGAGGTGAACATGTTAGATGGGACAACTTTTTAACGATATCACCACACCCACAAGGATTAGGACCTTTTTTTGCCGGTCAATGGAATGTTTATGCTCAAAATGCTGATTCGAGTAATCATATTTTTGGAACTTCTCAAGGAGCTGGTACTGCTATCTCAACCTTTTTAGGAGGATTTCACCCGCAGACTCAAAGTTTATGGTTGACTGACATAGCTCATCATCATTTAGCTATTGCAGTTGTTTTCATTATAGCTGGTCATATGTATAGAACTAATTTCGGAATTGGGCATAGTATTAAAGAGATTCTTGAAACGCATGCCCCTCCGGGAGGGAGACTGGGGCGCGGGCATAAAGGACTTTACGATACTATTAATAACTCTCTTCATTTTCAATTAGGTCTTGCTTTAGCTTCACTGGGAGTTATAACATCACTAGTAGCTCAACATATGTATTCCCTACCTCCGTATGCGTTTCTTCCACAAGATTTTACAACTCAAGCTGCTTTATATACCCATCATCAATATATTGCTGGGTTCATCATGACAGGTGCTTTCGCTCACGGAGCTATTTTCTTTATTAGAGACTACAATCCTGAACAAAATAAGGATAATGTGTTGGCCAGAATGTTGGAACATAAAGAAGCTATAATATCTCATTTGAGTTGGGCCAGTTTATTCTTGGGTTTCCATACATTAGGACTTTATGTTCATAATGATGCGATGCTCGCCTTCGGTACCCCGGAGAAACAAATTTTAATTGAACCCGTCTTTGCCCAATGGATACAAGCTGCTCATGGTAAAGCATTGTATGGTTTTGATGTGCTCTTATCATCCACGAATAGTCCAGCTTTTAATGCTGGCCAAAGTTTATGGTTACCTGGGTGGTTAGAAGCGATCAATGATAATAGTAACTCATTATTCCTAACAATTGGTCCTGGAGATTTCTTAGTTCATCACGCTATTGCTTTAGGTTTACATACAACTACACTAATTTTGGTTAAAGGCGCGTTAGATGCACGTGGGTCTAAATTGATGCCGGATAAAAAAGAATTTGGTTATAGTTCTCCTTGTGATGGACCCGGTCGAGGGGGTACTTGTGATATCTCCGCTTGGGATGCTTTCTATTTAGCAGTTTTTTGGATGTTAAATACTATTGGCTGGGTCACTTTTTATTGGCATTGGAAACATATAACTCTATGGCAGGGAAATGTAGCACAGTTCAATGAATCTTCAACCTATTTAATGGGTTGGTTAAGAGATTATTTGTGGTTAAATTCGTCCCAATTGATTAACGGATATAACCCGTTCGGAATGAATAGTTTATCTGTTTGGGCATGGATGTTTCTTTTTGGGCATCTTGTTTGGGCTACGGGATTCATGTTTCTTATATCTTGGCGTGGATATTGGCAAGAACTTATTGAAACCTTAGCTTGGGCTCATGAACGTACTCCTTTAGCCAATTTAGTTCGATGGAAGGACAAGCCAGTAGCTCTCTCTATTGTTCAAGCAAGGTTGGTTGGATTAACTCATTTCTCTGTAGGATATGTATTTACCTATGCTGCTTTCCTAATCGCTTCCACATCTGGCAGATTTGGCTAATTTACTATCGAATTCAGAATTTGAAAAATTTTTTATTAATAAAATAATTATGGCAAGGAAAGGTCTTATTCAGAGAGAAAAAAAGAGACAGAAATTGGAAAAAAAATATCATTTTATACGTGACTCGCTAAAAAAAAGTATTGATAAAACTTTACCATTAGAGAAAAAGTGGGAAATTCGTAGGAAATTACAATCCTTACCTCGGAATAGTGCACCTAGTCGTCTGCATCGTCGTTGTTCAATCACTGGCAGACCTGGGGCCAATTACCGCGATTTCGGTTTATCCAGACATCTACTTCGTGAAATGGCTCACGCATGTTTATTGCCAGGAGTCATTAAATCTAGTTGGTAAAAATTTAAGTATTTAACCCCCCCTAGAGGGGGGTTATGACTTGCATAATATGTTGTAGAAAGACTATACATGTTTTATACATAAACGCGGGGTAGAGCAGTCTGGTAGCTCGCAAGGCTCATAACCTTGAGGTCACAGGTTCGAATCCTGTCTCCGCCATATTGTATTTTTTCTATATTTATCATATTCATTTGAGGCGGGTAGCGGGAATCGAACCCGCGTTTTCTCCTTGGCAAGGAGGAATTTTACCATTAAACTATACCCGCACTTAACTTATTATATACCTATCTATATCTATATATATATCTATATATAGATATAGAGAAGATATAGAGAAGATATAGATAGGTATATATAGATATAGTTCCGTATTCAACTGAACCATATTTGACGCAATATCTATTTCTATTTAAAGCACTTGCTTAAAAAACTTTTGGATTCTATAATATATAGTATATAAACTAAAATTAGAAAACTTTTAAGAGATAGAAGAATTGAGAATACCGACCAAAAAAACTAAACCGATCCATAATGAGGCACCCGAAAAAACAACGTTTTTATTACTTACCCAACCACCGGGAGAGGCTGATACGACGGGTACACCAATAACTAATAGGAATGAAATAGCAATTAATGCAAATACAGCCAACTGGAAAGCTATAGTCATAGTTGTGATTCTCCAAGTTTTATTGTAATAATAATTATTATTATCATAATCATTATTCGAAATAATAATAATATAAAGAAGTTTATATTATTGAATAATATCTTAATAAAATCAATAACTTAATTTTATTCGCATTCATTTCGGAAAGATGGCCGAGTGGTTCATGGCGTCGGTCTTGAAAACCGATATGGTTTCAGAACTATCGAGGGTTCGAATCCCTCTCTTTCCTTTCATTTTTCCAAAATACAGTCGCAAGTAAAAAAAATATTGAAAATGTAATATTTTTTTTACTTGCTTCCTCATTCAATATTAACTCTTAATTAAGAGGTGTCATTGAAAGAACTGGTTCAGAATCACGATCGATTCCTTTCTCAAACCCAGCAGCTGCAGCACGTGCTCTCCCTGCATGCCATAAATGGCCGACAAAGAAGAAAAAGCCTAATACAAAATGAGATGTTGATAACCAACTTCGGGGAGATACATAATTAACAGCGTTAATTTCAGTAGCTACCCCCCCTACAGAATTGAGTGAGCCTAAAGGGGCATGAGTCATATATTCAGCAGATCGTCGTTCTTGCCATGGTTGAATATCTTTTTTCAATTTACTTAGATCCAGACCATTTGGACCTCTTAACGATTCCAACCATGGAGCACGCAGATCCCAGAAACGCATAGTTTCTCCGCCAAAAATAATTTCTCCTGTTGGCGAACGCATGATGTATTTGCCCAAACCAGTAGGTCCTTGTGCCGAACCTACATTTGCCCCAAGACGTTGATCCCTTACTAAAAAAGTAAAAGCTTGAGCTTGAGAAGCTTCTGGGCCAGTAGGTCCGTAGAACTCGCTAGGATAAGCCGTATTATTGAACCAAACAAAGCAACATGCAATGAAACCAAAAACGGCTATAGCTCCTAAGCTATAGGATAAGTAAGCTTCTCCAGACCATACAAAAGCACGGCGCGCCCAAGCAAAAGGTTTTGTTAGTATATGCCGAATTCCGCCAAAAATACAAATTAGACCGAGCCAAATATGACCTCCGATGATATCTTCAAGATTATCTACACTAACGATCCACCCTTCTCCACCAAAGGGTGATTTAAGTAAATAACCAAATATTACACTTGGACTAAGCGTTAGGTTAGTTATTTTTCGCACGTCCCCACCACCCGGAGCCCAAGTATCATATATACCACCGAAATATAAAGCTTTGAATACTAACAGAAAAGCACCAGCACCTAATAAGATTAGATGAATTCCCAAAATAGTTGTCATTTTATTTTTATCTTTCCACACATAACCAAAAAAAGGAAAAGATTCTTCCAAAGTTTCTGGTCCAATCAACGCATGGTAGATTCCTCCAAAACCTAATACAGCAGAAGAGATTAAGTGGAGAACTCCAGATACAAAATATGGGAAAGTATCTATAATCTCTCCACCAGGACCTACCCCCCAACCTAAGGTTGCTAAATGAGGAAGTGAAATTGATCCTTGTTCATACATAGGTTTTTCTGGAACAAAATGAGCTACTTCAAATAAATTCATTGCGCCGGCCCAGAAAACGATTAATCCGGCATGAGCTACGTGCGCACCAAGTAATTTACCGGATAAGTTAATAAGTCTAGCATTACCAGCCCACCAAGCAAAACCTGTGGTTTCTTGATCTCGACCACCCAAAGCTAAAGTTCCATTAGAGAGCGTTTCCACGTGGTAAAACCTCCTCGGGGAATACAAGGTTTTCATGAGGCTGATCTTGAGCTGCCATCCAAGCTCGAATACCTTCATTCAATAGAATATTTTTGGTATAAAAAGTTTCAAATTCAGGATCTTCTGCTGCACGAATTTCTTGAGAAACAAAATCATATGCACGTAAATTTAAAGCTAACCCAACAACCCCTATAGCGCTCATCCATAACCCAGTTACTGGTACGAATAACATGAAGAAATGTAACCAGCGTTTGTTGGAAAAAGCAACACCAAATATTTGGGACCAAAATCTATTAGCAGTAACCATAGAGTAGGTTTCTTCTGATTGGGTCGGGTTGAAAGCACGGAATGTATTTGCACCATCACCGTCTTCAAATAGAGTGTTTTCAACGGTAGCACCATGAATAGCGCATAAAAGAGCTGCTCCCAAAACCCCTGCAACTCCCATCATATGAAAAGGATTCAAAGTCCAATTATGAAAACCCTGAAAAAATAGTATGAATCTGAAGATTGCGGCAACACCGAAACTCGGTGCAAAAAACCAACCCGATTGACCCAAAGGGTAGATTAAGAAAACAGATACAAAAACTGCTATCGGACCAGAGAATGCAATTGCATTATAAGGACGTAATTGAACGGATCGTGCAAGCTCGAATTGGCGTAGCATGAAACCTATCAAAGCGAAAGAACCGTGAAGGGCTACAAAAGTCCATAAACCGCCTAATTGACACCAACGTGTAAAATCTCCCTGTGCTTCTGGTCCCCATAATAATAATAAAGAATGTGCTAAACTATTAGCTGGAGTAGAGACGGCAGCAGTAAGGAAATTACATCCTTCCAAATAAGAACTAGCTAATCCATGAGTGTACCATGAAGTTACAAAAGTTGTACCTGTAAACCATCCACCTAAAGCAAAATATGCACAAGGGAAAAGCAATAGACCGGACCAACCTACGAAAACGAAACGGTCCCTCCTTAACCAGTCATCCATGCTATCAAATAAACCTTTTGGTTCTTTGGAAGGCTTTCCAATAGATATAGTCATAACGATTCTCCTGTTAAGTTACTTCAATTATTTTTAAGTACCTAAAAAAGGAAAACATTAACGTATAAATATGAATAGAAATATATATTCATTCATTTATGATAATCTTCCTCCCAAATTTGAGAATTGGATGAATCCAAAAAATAGGTAAACTTTTCTTTTCTTTGTTTCTTACAATCCTGCATATATATTCCGCACCTAATAATTTTACTTTTTTCTCTCCAATATTCTCGAGGAAGAAATTTCTTGTTTATGAAATAATATCTTGATCGTTAAAAGAAATGTATATAGAAACTTCAATATCAATTTATAATAAGTAAAACTGAATTTTACCGAACGGAAAAAGGTTCTCATTCTATTTTATCACGATAGAGATGAAATCGAAAGTTACTAATTTTAATTGCTCCAGTTTGGCATTTTTCTATTTAATACTTATATAATTATTTGGTTGAGGTGTACAACACATATATTTCTAACATTAAAATAAATGTTAATATTATAATAGCAAATTTTTGAAAGAGATTATAAGTTAAGTTAACTAATGTTAAAATTTTATGACTAATCTTTATAAATCAAAAGATTAGTTGATTCATTTCGCTTTATTTTCTTTGGAGCCCCTTACCAGATTCGAACCGATGACTTACGCCTTACCATGGCGTTACTCTACCACTGAGTTAAAGGGGCGGATAGTGGTTGAAATAATAATAGTTGAGAGAGAAAGCCATACTATATATTAGTATATGAATATACTAATATATAGTATAGTCAACTCAATGAGAGAGTAGAAACTTCTTTAACTTGTTAATGTGGAATAAGCTCGTAAAAAAACTTTGATTCGAGGTTTTATATAAATTTCTTGGATGAAAGATTGGAGATGTAAATCCTGAAAAGCATGATAACCTATTGGGATTGTTAGATTCCATGAGAAAGAGGTTACAGACACATTAAGTTGAATAAATGTCTTCTTATAAATAATAGTTTCAATTCGAGCGGGTGTTGAATCGAAATCTATTTCTGTCGATCCTATGCAAAATTCATAGGGTCTTAAGAAAAATCGATATTTATGTATTGATCTATCAGCAAATATTTCTATCCATATTGGATCAGAAGCTAAATCTTGTGAATTTATCGATCCCTTTTTTAGGGTCTTTGATTCAGTTAATTTCGGAATTTCAATTAGGGGACCTAGAAAGAAGCCAACGAAATAATTAATTGGTTGATCATAAAGTTTTTTAGGCTTCCCTTGTTGCACCAAACGACCCTGGCTCAAAATGATGATTTCGTCAGCCATCGAAATAGCCTCGACTTGATCATGAGTGACCATAATTGTGGTTACTTTGTTATCCTGCAAATATCGTTTCAACCATTTTCTCAAATGTCGACGTAATTCACCATCCAATGCACTAAAAGGTTCATCCAGCAAAAGAAAATCAGGTTGAGTTGCTAAACTTCTAGCGAGGGCAACACGTTGTTTTTGCCCACCAGAAAGTTGTGATGGATATTGGAGAGCTATATCAGCAATTCTTAAACAGTTCAATAAATCATTTACTTTATTTTTTATTTTTCGGGATGATAATTTTCGTAATTGAAGTCCGAAAGATATATTATCATAAACGGTCATATGTTTGAAAAGTGCATAATGTTGGAACACAAAACTGATCTTTCGATATTGTATAGAAACATTAGTCATCTTTCTACCATGTAACCATATGTCTCCGTGATCGCAAGTATCGAGACCTGCAATAATTCGTAATAAACTAGATTTTCCAGAACCTGACGGGCCTAACAGCGCTATTAAAGAGAATTCCGGTACATATAAACTTATACGATCAAGAATTTTAGAATTACCTAAAGATTTGCATATTTTGTCAACAAGAATACCCATATAAATTACCCCTTAATCTAAAAAATATTGAGTAATATTTATTTTCGATTTCGATATCAAGAAAAATGAATAATTGGTATTTCCAATATTGCTCCATCAACAAAATAGATTCTCCGTAATCAAAATTTGACAATTTTAATTACGGAGAATCTATTGACAGTAAGTAATAAATTAAGTAATATAAGAATAGGAAATTAAGCCCCCATCGTCTAGTGGCCCAGGACATCTCTCTTTCAAGGAGGCGACGGGGATTCGAATTCCCCTGGGGGTAATAGAAGCCTCCTTTGCATAATTAATATGTGTTCCTTGAAATTTCGGATGGAAACGATATTTCCATCTGGGTCGATGCTCGAGTGGTTAATGGGGACGGACTGTAAATCCGCTGGCACTGCCTACGCTGGTTCAAATCCAGCTCGACCCAAGATTGATTCATTATTTTTCAATGAGATTTAGTAAAGAATTAATTCAATAACAAATTTGAGTTCTCTTTTGCATATACATGTAATGTTCGTTTTTGATTAAGAATAGAAAAATCAAACATTTTTCAACCAAATTATTAATGAAGTGAATAAAATGGGATTGTAGTTCAATAGGTTAGAGTACCGCCCTGTCAAGACGGAAGTTGCGGGTTCGAGCCCCGTCAATCCCGACTCTATAAAAATACTATATATATTTGTTGATACATATACTTTTCGATTTTGTTTCGTGACTAACTTTTATTATTTTTGATATTATCGATCATACCTACAATTTCATTTTGGAAAATCCATTTTTTTCTCAATAACATTTTAGTGATCTGAGTTAATAATACTCTATTCAATAAGAAAAATTCAAATAAATATTGATAACTTTCTAAAAGAATATTGTAAGTGAAAGAATCATTCAACAATAATTTATGGATTCTAATCCATCTATCTCGATGAGTCAATAAGTCGAGGCGAGAAAACTTTCCGGGTATATTTTCGATTAACCAACGTTGATACAGATAGACTGGAGTAAAAATTTGAGGACGTTTCAAACGAATCCCTATCTTTTCAATCCGTTTTAACGTATGAATATTCTCCCTACGATCCATTGGTAATTGATTCCACCAACGAACCGATAATTTATTAATTAACTCTTTGTTGTATCCGCGGCAAATAAAAAACCGTTTAATTCTATGACTCGAAAGGGATTGTTCTCGTTCTCTCCTAACCCCGTAAGTGATATAAAGTCTTCTCAACATTTCTTCATCCACGAAAAACTCGCTACGTGAAAAAACAAAATGACGGTTTTGAGAAAATGAACCTGTGGGGTCCCATAGAATCCGTTTTCCAATAAATAATTTCTGTTTACTATCTAATTGATATTCCATCTGGTACTGTGTTGATGATCCAAAAAACCCTAGTATTTCAAATTGCTCTTCCAATAGAATATTTTCAAATTGAGATTCCAATTCTTCAACATTTCGTTTTCGTACTCTGGGTAAAATCCTCTCATAAAAAAGTTGTTCCTTTTTCTTACCCGTAATTTGACCGTGTCGATTTTTTCTATCTACATTTTTTTTTTCTATAAATGCTAAAGTATGGAAAGATTCAAAATCGTTAGGTCTTTTTATCCAATCAAATAAGTGACTCCTAGAAAAGTTCAATCGCCAGAATCTGGGCGACCATGCAGTATTCTTAAATTCACAAATTTTTTGGTTCGGAATTTTATTTCTAGAGAATACGGATTCATATTGAGAATTGGTTTGAGTATTTATAATGCTTCTATTTGCTACGGCAAATATTCCGCTATGCATAATATTAAAAAAATTTTTTGTTAGAAATATTTTTGGTTCTTTCTTTCCATAATCAAAAAATGGAGTTTTACATGTTTCTAACCAAGGAAAATCACTGGAAAACGTTTCTAAAATACTGAAAGCTAAATCTAAATCATTCTCAATTGATTTATCAAGGGAAATTGAAGTATGAGAGTCTTTTTCCAACAAAGACCAAGAATCCCGGGCAGCTGCCCCAGCTAAACAAACTAAAACATGAACTAAAATCGTGGATTCTTTTATAATTGAATCATCCATGGAAGGTTCTAAATACCATTTGGACAAATAATAGAAATTTTTTTTCCATAAATAATTATTGATATTTAAAGGATTTATAGTCGAACCTTCTATCATAATATTTTGTATAATTGCTCTCCCTATTTTATAAAGTAAGATTTTAAAGTTCTGCTTGTGATTGGGTTTACTATTTGTATGGCTGGATCCAAAAACTTGTCTATGGAACGCTAATTTCATAATCTCGTCATAAACAAATGATTCATTTTTTGTCAGACCTATTAACGAAATTTCATTAGTAAGAGCTACTAAATCTCTCATATTGTATCCCAGAGTCCTGGAACCAAACTCGTTAAAATATGACAAATTTTTTTTCAATTGAAGATTATTTCTCTTCAGCAAAATTGGAAACTGATTTTTACGTTGATAAGTATTTAATAATCTAATATTTAGTATTCTATCCAATCGATCTGGCGAAATTAAAGATGGATCAACTTTCTCGGGGACATGAGTTGAACCAATCATAACTATATTGTTTTTAGTTCGAGTTCCTAAAGAGTTAATCTGAAAATGCTTTAGTAAAATACCCAGTAAGAAAGTTGGATCCGATTCAATATTTTGAGTTGGACGATTAACATCCAATTCATGTATATTTCGTATCCAGATTAGGCATGGTGACATTCCTCTTGCTAAATCCAAAGTAAGATTTAGTCTTCTCAGACTCTCGATTAAAATATTCATCCAACTTTCTGTTATAATATCAGGTTTATTATACATAAGTTTGTTTATAGATATTCCTAATAGAGGAACAGAACAATCAGCTGCTAAATTTTTTATCAAATATGAACGTCCACTCTCTACAGGACCTATCAATAAAATTCCTTTTGACCAAGAGAGTCCCAATTGAAGTGATATTGGTATTTTTTGAAATTTCGGATCAAATTTTTTCGTTTGCTGTAAACTTTGTGAAGAAATTATTTTCTGTAGGGAAGCGAAAAAAATCCATTTATCTGCTAGATGGAACGAGGAATTAACCAGATTTTTTTCAAACATTTTACTTACATATCGAATGTAGGAAAGTCCTTGTTGAGGATTCTTTTGGTATCCAAATAATTGATTATTTAATATTTTTAGTTGAAAATAGGATTCAAATCCGTATTCTTTTATTTGTGTAGATGTAATCAAAGATTGAACCAATAGGTTTCGCTTCCGACGAGAAAGATCTAAACTTTTATTATTTATTAACCAGTTATTCAAATTTTTTTTTGTTAATAAATAAAATCGAATATTTTTTGCATAATGCTTCAAATTACTAAAAAAAGAAATTAGTAAGTTTTCCGTTCTCCCCAATTGTATTTTATTACGATGTAATAATTCGGTGAAATAAAAAGCTCTTGAAGTATCTGTTAAATATTTTATATTTTCGAAATATTTCCATAAATTGATGCAATCAGAACCTATAAAAATAGAAAAAGAATTTTGATAGAATAGAAAGACGAAAGCAATTGAACTAAGAACAGCCCACTGTAAATTATTGAAATTATTTATTAGATATGAATCAGACCATAAGAAATGGACTATATTTTTTTCTGTATACTCGAATGAGGAACGTGATTTTCGTCCCAAATTTACAGTATATAAACTTTTTCTTTCTTTGTATAAGTTTGATAGATTTTTCTGTACAAGCTTAATACTAATATTTAGAAAGTATTCGAAATAGGAACCAATTATTACAAAACGTTTGCGTAATATTTCCCTAAATATATGAATATTATATTCCCACCATTCAGATGTGAAAAACCAATCCGTGTAATTATCATCTCTGACTGAAACATTTCCCTCGAAACAATGAAAAATGTCAATGTTATTAGACTTTTCATATACTTTATCTGTTTGTATTAATATTTCTCTCTCGATCTCGTTTCCTAAATTTATGAATCTTGAATATTTTGGAACCGGCGATACATAAATTTTATTTATCAATTGGAAAATTAGATTGTTTATTTTTATGTTTCTAATAAAAGTTTCGGATTTTAGTATGTTAAAATACTCTTTTATTTTTACATTATTCAAATCGGGTAAAATCCCTGTACCAATTTCTTTTATTTCGAATTTTTCATTAGTAAATATAGTTTCGGGTTTATCAAGTTCATTTTTTTTATGTTCGGGAAAATCCTTTTTTGAATTTGTTGAAAAATTGAACTTGGTTCGTTCCAATACGTTTTCGCAAGGAGCATGGAAAGACCTAAATTTCGTTTTATCAAACTTATTAGTAAATATTTCAAATACTGAAAATTTACTTGATTTTGATTGAACAATTTGAGATATTTCTTTCTCTCCAAGAAACAGAGATCTTTTATCGATAGAAATTTCGTTCAATCGATCGTATTTCAAGAAATTTTTTAATAACTCCGAATAGATAATTATATTATTCTCAGTATTTATTTCTTTCCAATAAACCAAAAAATTTTCTTTATGATTCGAGTCAAAGTTTATTAGGGAATTATCAAAATGAAATTTTAAATTTGAATTCAAAAAGAATTTTCTGTTTCTGATCCAGCCTAGTAAAATATGATTTTTAGTATAAAACGTAGTTGATGAATCCATGACAATCTCATCATTTATTGTTTCATTAATCGATGTATCATCCAATAAATTTTTAATATTTGTATCATTAAGTTCAAAATTTTTTATTGAGGCTTGGGACGATAAAATTTTTTGTTTCATATCATTACTATGAATATTAGTAGAAATTTGTAACGAATTGAAAATTTTTTCAATATTTTTCGAACCTGAATTTTGGAAATATTCTTTCAAAATTCTAACTAATTCTAGCTTCATGAGAAGGTTATAAGGGACAAATGTTTCCGATGAATTCTCTATTTCACACAACCAGTGGGAAGTTTCAAAACCTGGTTTTTGGAATTTCGCTCTCTCAACATTATAAATAAAACTTTTTCTAACAAATCTTTTCCAAGATATCGAATATTTATGGAATATATAATTTTCGTAGATCCTTCTGGAATCTAAAACCTTTACAGGTAATTTATTTAATAAGTTATTATAGTAGCTGCAATAACTTTTTATGGATTTGTCCCCATTATCGTCACTATTTTTTCCGAGCATCAATAACATTTTATTAAAAAAGTTTGGATTTTCGTCATTCCCATTTGACCGATCCATCACTGTATTTAATTCATCAGTTTTTATTAGTAAATGTTCCTTTGATCCAAGACAACTTATCAATAATTTTTTTTTTTTCAATTCCGAAAAGGGTAGTAGTGAATTCAAAATTCTTATTAATGGTCGGTTATATCTGTTCCTTAGTTCATACCAAATTCCCTTCGTGAACAAAGAATTTTGATAAATTACATTGTATGCAGAATTAAAAGGAAGGAAATAGTTTCGTAAAAAGTTTGAATGATATTTTCGTAACTTCCATGAAATTGTTTTAGAATCATCAGATTCAATATTCTTTTTTGAACGAGCAAATTTTTTCAGATTCTCGAAAAATCTAGTAAATATTTTTATTGAAATAATATTTCGTATGGATTCGTCCATCAATAATGGTTCAGGAAAAAGAAAAGAATTAGGATTGACTTTTTTCATTTTTCGTTCTGAAAACAAATTTTTTCTGATATAGTCATCAATTAATATGTTTTTAGTAGAGTCAAAATGTTTTTTTGGCCTACCCTTCACTAAAGATAGAGATTTTTTCAAAAACGTTCGTTCTAAAAGTACAGGCTTTGAACTTGCCTCATATTTCAGGTACAGCATCCTATTTGCCCAATCAAAAGTATTATAATTATAAGCATGCGAATCATGAAATTGATTAAAATGATTAAATTGGAAGTTCCTTCCAAACGCCCTACTAACATTATAATCCGGGCCAAAAAGATCAATATGCTTTTTTGTTCCCTCGGTCAGAGAATTTCCCTTCCTTATTTGAATATTGAATTCTCGCGTTCTATGTGCCAAATACTTAGAGAATTTATATGTAGCATCTGATAGGATATTTTCTAAGGTTAACCATAATTTGGGATTATTTGGTTTGCTATGAAAATAGTGAAAAGTTTTTTCAGTCAAAAATTTTCGTTCAACTTTATCCCAATCCCATTGACGATAATTTTTTGTGAGGAATTGCCATAAATAGACTTTCATATAGTTCGAAAGATTTAAATTCCTTCCTTCTTTCAATCGAAAAGAAGATTGAACTAAACTTTCTGGAGATTCGCCCCAATTCTCTAAATTTCGAAGAATTTGTTTTCTCGCCCACAAGTAATCTCGATTTTCTTTTGTAGATAAATAATAATCTAAAAAGTTTTTGGAAAGATCTGGATTATGAATTAACTCATTCATTTCCTTTCTAAATGAATCATTGAAAAATATTTGATTATTGAGACCCGTAGAAATATTGAAAGACTCATATAGACATAATTTTTTCTTCCTTACGCGAAAAATATTATGCAACAAAATATCAAAATTTTGATTAAATTTTTGAAAATATTTTTCATAAATACCTATATAGTTTTTGCTCAAAAGGTTTTGTCTATGAACCTTCCTCAAAGCAAAATTATTAGTTTCGACAAGGCTTATAGTGTTCGAACAGTAGATGGAAAAAAAGACAGGTAATGCAAACAATATTAAACTATTTACTATGAAATTTTTATTCTTTTTCAAATCACGTAAATCAATAAATAAAGTAATAATTTGGAAATTGGGTGAATTAACAATCTCTTTCTTATTAAAAAATTTTGCGATTAATAATTCTATTAAACTACATTTTGCCCACGAATCTAATAAAATTTTAGTTTTTCCTATTTCATTCAAATATAATTTTTTATATGAAGATTCTTTTTCTGGTAATTTTTGTTTCATTGTTTTGCAACAGTTAGATGAGATTTTACTAATAAATATATTTCTTTATTGAAATTCCGAACAAATAATTTCTATCTTTGGAATATTTCAAAACATTATTAAGAAAGTTTAGAAAATTCTTTTTGTCTATTCACGAACTAATTTGCACAGATTTTTGACCATGACGAAAATAATATCCTTATTCCTTACAAATTTATTTCAACTTCATATTTTAACTTATGTGTCACCCCCCTCTCCATAATGGCATAAAGAAAGGCTCACGTCAACTGATTAAAAAACTATTTCTATATCAAGTTACTGTAATTTTTTTCTTTATAGTAATCTTTTCATTATTGAAACAATAACAAATATTTTATTAAACTCTTTCGGGAATATCTACCCAAAACCTTCTTTTTAGAAAACTATCTATGGAAGTTTGGGAACAGAATGTTGTTATAAAATGAGGAAGTTTCAAAAAAATATTTATATTCTATCAAAATCTGTACAATAGTATAAACTTAGACTTATCATTTTGTTAGTTTTCTATAGTCACGGATGAATGTAGCACAGTAAAAAATTTGGAATTGTCCCAAGTTCGTACCTGTCGACACTTTATATATAGACAGCATTTGTAAAGGAATTTTGTTTCCAGAATATGTTTGGTTACAAAGTAAAATAATAAGAATATTGAACCAATAAACTTCCTACACATTTCTTTTGAAAATTTCTTTAGATCTCTTCCAAATGATTATGTAAGTAAAAGATACGGCCTGAAGAAAAAGGAGGGGGGTACTGAGAAACCGTACGAAATATACTTTCCGCAAAATGCATTTTGGCTTTTGTGAAAAGAGCAATATATATTTTGGGCGGACGACGGGAATTGAACCCGCGAATGGAGGATCCACAATCCACTGCCTTAATCCACTTGGCTACGTCCACCCCCTTTCTTCCCTTATACCAAAATAATGATCTTTAAGATTTTACTCCTAAAGATCATTATTTTCTAGTTTCTCTCTCCACTTCAAAAAATTTATAGTTTTTTTAGGGTCAGAATTTAGCTCAAAGTATTAACCGTTAGTAACAGGAGCTTCAATAGCAGCTAAATCTAGAGGGAAATTGTGAGCATTACGTTCATGCATAACTTCCATACCAAGGTTAGCACGGTTGATAATATCAGCCCAAGTGTTAATAACACGACCTTGACTATCAACTACAGATTGGTTAAAGTTGAAACCGTTCAAGTTGAATGCCATGGTGCTAATACCCAAAGCGGTGAACCAGATACCTACAACTGGCCAAGCAGCTAAGAAGAAATGTAATGAACGAGAATTGTTGAAGCTCGCGTATTGGAAGATTAATCTACCGAAATAACCGTGAGCTGCTACAATGTTGTAAGTTTCTTCTTCTTGACCAAATTTGTAACCTGCGTTAGCAGATTCATTTTCAGTAGTTTCTCTGATTAAACTAGAAGTTACCAAAGAACCATGCATAGCACTAAATAGGGAGCCGCCGAATACACCAGCAACGCCCAACATGTGGAACGGATGCATAAGGATGTTATGTTCAGCTTGGAATACGATCATGAAATTGAAAGTACCAGAAATACCTAGAGGCATACCGTCGGAGAAGCTTCCTTGACCAATTGGATAAATTAAGAAAACTGCGGTAGCAGCAGCAACAGGTGCTGAGTATGCAACAGCGATCCAAGGACGCATGCCCAAACGAAAACTAAGTTCCCACTCACGACCCATGTAGCAAGCTACACCAAGTAAGAAATGAAGAACGATAAGTTCATAAGGACCACCATTGTATAACCATTCGTCTACAGAAGCTGCTTCCCAAATAGGATAAAAATGTAAACCGATTGCTGCAGAAGTAGGAATAATAGCACCAGAAATGATGTTATTTCCATATGAAGGAGATCCAGATACAGGTTCACGGATACCGTCGATATCTACTGGAGGAGCTGCAATGAAAGCGATAATAAATACAGAAGTTGCTGTTAGTAGAGTAGGAATCATCACTACACCGAACCATCCGATATATAAACGGTTTTCAGTGCTAGTAATCCAATCGCAGAAGCGACCCCAAATGCTTGCGCTTTCGCGTCTTTCTAAAGTTGCACGCATGGTAAAACTTGGTTTTTAAAGTAATAAGAAATTTCCCAAATAATTTAACTTGTTAAATATAGTATTACACATATTAAATTATTATGTCAACCGATATTGAAATATTTAATAAAAAAGGTTTTTGCTATGGGTTGCCCGGGGATCGAACCCGGAACTAGTCGGATGAAGTAGATAAATCCATTTTGTCGTGACTAATGGAAATCTCTTCCCAAACCGTACTTGCAATTTTAATTGCATACGGCTCTCTACATGTATCTTATTTATCCTCAGAAGTTCCTCACATTCTCGAATTTTCGCGGAGAATGAGCCAAATAATTCATTTGAATAATATTCAAATACCAATTTTTTTTTTCATGAATACGCCATGAAACCAATTGTGGTTTCTTCAAATAAACCGATTTTTCGGCGAAGTTTGAACCATATTTTTTCCAAACCGTTCGTATGGTGCTCTTATGCTTACACGCTAAAGTTTTAGCACAGGAAAATCGAAGAATATAGTGTAATTGATATAATCCTTTCTTCCCTACCGACCCACTATAATGGAAGAAAATATTTCGTATTATTTGATCGAATCGTTCAAAAATTTCATGATCCGTCAAAGTTGTCCAGGACATTCTGCAAATAGGACGTCCAGAAGTATCACAAAATTTTTCTCTAGCTAATAATCTGATTAATGGCACAATGGGAACGATTGTACAAAATTCTTTTGTAGTTAAATCGGCATCAATGGAGTTATCTACTAATTGAATTTGGATCGACCTATTGTTGCTTTCAATACGCAGAAGATATCCTAAGAAACAAACAGTATTTTTCGATAAATCTTTTCTACTTACTCGACAAGGTTCGGACCATAAATGAAAATATTTTTCCCAGAAAGTAATAAAAAAAAGAGTCCAATTCTCAACAAATAAGTTTAAAATTCCATTTGTACTTACAATCAAAGTATTTTCGTATCTTGCATAATGAATCGAATAAGTCTTCTCAATACTCTTATTCGTAGGTTCACTATCTGCTTGTTTTGAATCTAAAATATATTTGATTTTTTGTAAAAAATTGGTTTGATCAACATAAAACCGAAATGAGGTAGATGGATAATTATAAATTTGTTCCCACATATCGATCAATGAATATTCAAATTTATGAATCTCAAAATTCCACAACGAGTTATAAAATTCATTTTTGCGCAAAAAAGACTCTGAAGGTGAAAATGTTATATTTTCCTTTTGATGAAGTAATAGTCTCGAAAAATGTGAGAACGAAGTATCTGAAACATGTTTGCGAAAAAGTCGAATCAAAATTTCGGTATGAAAACAATATGGTATTGTAATGTCCAAGCAAATAGTAGAATTATAAAACTTGTCTTCCATAAAAGGAAATATTGAATGTAAGGATTGGTTACTTTCCCATTCATTCGTTTTTTTTGGAACTAATTCGGATTCGATTGAAGAGATAGAATTGAAAACAATTATGAAAATTTCTTGAACAATTTGAAATCTATTAGTAGATTGATCAGAATCGATCCATGAATAGTTGGATCGGCGTAACTTTCTGATTAAACGTTTCAGAGTCAGAAAATTCAAATGATTATTAAATCCATAAACTTTATTTTTTCGTCGGTTATCCACAAAATGATTATAAGCAATTCCGTAAAAGTCTTCTCTGAAAAAAATTGGATATAAAAAGTTTTGTTCCCAAAAACTATTTTTTTCAATTCTTTTGAATTCCCTATTTATAGATATTTTTGTGATGTTACTCATATAAATTCTTTCACTGGGGTAGGGAATGATAAATATAATAAATACATGGTTCAATCTGTTCTGGAGCGAAAAATTTTTATTTTTTTGACCCAAAAGATTGTTCTCCTGACTTAATCAAAGTTTGGATTTGAATCGGTCAGCACACAGGTAATTTATACACATTTGTTCGAGTATTTAGGATTCATTTTGAGTAAAAATTTCACTATTTATAAATAATAAAATTTTTTCCTTACATAACATATTGACTATACAAAAAAGCTTTTAACAACTTGATTAGTTTGTATAAAGGAAATGTTTCGATACAAGATTTTGAAACAGAAGCTGGTTCTCACTCTACTCATGATTTAAGCAATTCAGCTTTATCCATTAACTCTAATTGATTGAAAACGACATGCTGTTTTCTCCAAAAAGTTTCCTTCTAGGATTAGTCGTGATGTTACAAACCTTGTCAAAGGTTCGAATGAATCTATTTCATCCACACGTGAAAAAGTCCAAGTCGCACTTAAAAGCCGAGTACTCTACCATTGAGTTAGCAACCCTTCCTTATAGTTTTTATCTCATCCTAATTATAGGATGAGATAAAATAAATATTGACACTTCGAATTATAGTGATGCCGATTGATTTTGTCAATTCATATATATGAAATATTAAACTCAAAAATTTAGAAAACTAGATTAATCTTTAACTTTGCTAGAAATTTTTTTCTCTATCTATCATCAATTTCGATATAAATCGAGAATAAATAGAATTTATGCTTATAGCATTTATTTTTGGGACGGGAACCACCAAATATATATATAAAAGAAAAGATGAAACTGGATAATAAAAAAGTAATTGTATGGAACCAAGATAGAGATTCATAATTGTATATTTGGATTTTCATTTATTAGGTAGTCGTTTACAAGTATTATTGATTTGATAATTTCAAATATATCGTAAATTTACTTATATTATAGATCCTGACAGAGATATTGATAATCTTAAATTATAATGAGTATAATTCCATAATTTAGTTTTTAAACGAATAAAGCAAACATCAATTATTTTAATTAATGAAATTCGCTCGACAGAGATATCTAAAGCTAAGCGTTCGATGCTTCTTTGGCAGCATACATAGTTTCTACTGTGATGTTAACGATACCATTTTGTCGTGCAAATTTCTCCGTATTTCTTTTTATTTTACCTCTAACAAAACCAGGAATTTTATTTAATTCTAACTGACTTTCTGAATTCCAGGTTAGATCACTATCTGTCGACAAAGATTTAGTAATAACCTCTTTAGTATCGTGACCACCAAAAATTTCTAAAAGATGATCTTCCATCCCTAATGTAAATGAATTATAAACTAAATCCGCGATTTGATTAGTACCTTCATAGCCCAAAAAAGGTCGGTAACCTAAAGTAAAATTTTGAATATGAACCGGTGAAGAAATAACTCCACAAGGAATATCGAGACGTTTACCAATGTGACGTTCCATCTGGGTCCCAAAGATAGCTGAAGGTTCTATACGTGCAATCATATCCCCAACTTCTGTGTGATCATCAGTTACAAGTATTTCATCGCAAAAGTTTCGAACTTGTTCTTTGAACCATTCTTCGTCGTGTTTGCAATAAGTACCCGCACAACCTACACGAATCCCCATTTCACAAGCAAGAATCTTTGTGATAGAAGCAGCATGAGTCGCATCACCAAAAACAACTGCCTTTTTACCCGTCAAATTTTGGCAATCTATAGATCTCGAGAACCATGCGGCCTGCGAAATGAATCGGGTTTGCTCACTAATATAAGGTTCGTAATTAACTTTTTTATTTAATGAAACGGGAAACAATTTATTTATTTGTTCTTCTATTTGTCGAATGCAATTCGCTATATCTACAACTCCCATGGGCGTTGTAGATATATAGGACATTCCAAATTCTTTTTCCAAGTATTTTGCTGTCATTAAACCAACTTCACGATAAGGTACTAAATTGAACCAAGCTTTTGGTAATTGATGAAGTTTCTCCACAGAACCTCCCTCAGGAATTACTTGATTTATTTCAATGCCTAAATCTTTTAATAAGCGTTTTAATTCGCGACAATCATGTTGATTATGGAAACCCAATGTAAAAATACCTATTATATTTGCTGATGGCCGATCCGTCAGAGATAATTGCAAAGTCCCTTGTCGACGAGCTTTATCTAAATAGTATCGGACAACTTGCTCCAATGTTCTATCAGCCGCTTGAAGTTCGTTAACTCGATAATGATTAACATCCGCAAGTATTACATCAGAATCAGAAATTGTTGAAGCTCTGTCAACGAAGTTTTGTAAATCCTCCTGTAGGATACTCGAAGTACATGTTGGGGTTAATACAATTAAATTGGGACGTTCCTCCCTATCTTTGCGAGAAATATTATCCACTACTTTTTCTTGGGATCCTCGGGCTAATACATGTCGATCCACAATACTAGCAGTAACCGGGGTGAAATCTCTTTCTCGTTCTAGCATCGAACGCATAACATTGAAATAATCATCTCCCAGAGGGGCATGCATAATCGCATGTACATTTTTGAAAGAACTAGCTACCCTTAAGGTTCCGATATGGGCAGGTCCCGCATACATCCAATGAGCTAATTTCATAAAAAAAATCTCTTTATTTTCAATAATCTATTTTTTTCCTATCCCAAAATGTATAAATAATGCCATGGTATTAGCGGGAAGGGATATATATATATATATATATATATATATATATATATATATATATATATATATATATATATATATATATTGTACCAGACAATTTGTTTCCTTAATGTTGACAAATTAACCAAAAGTTTTCTCTGGGACGGAAGGATTCGAACCTCCGAATGACGGGATCAAAACCCGCTGCCTTACCGCTTGGCTACGCCCCATCATTTTTTTATTTTTCTTACATCTACTTGTATAAAACAGTATTTTTTTGTCCCTGTCAATAATTATATTATTAATAAAGATGCTGATGGAGCGAGAAAAATTCTAATTACTTTGAAGCTGAACAAACTTGTAGTAAGATATACTTAGTAGTTTCTGTTATTTATCTTCCATTTCACTCTCGTACTAATATTGGGAATCAAAATCTTAGCTATGTTTAATATTTATTTAGAAACGGGATCCCATTCGATGAATGCCTTCTGTATTTTCGCTAAATCACCTGAAGCGTATGCTATTTTCGATCCGATTGTGGATGTGATGCCAATAATACCTTTATTATTTTTCCTTTTAGCTTTTGTTCGGCAAGCTTCTGTGAGTTTTCGATAGATCCGTTTGAGAGTTCTGAATGGTTTTTCCACAAACCCTACTTTTAAAGTAGGGTTTGTGGAAAAACCATTCAGAACTCTCAATTTCTTTGGAATATTCCATTCAATTTTTTTGGAGAAATGGCATAGTGGTCGATTGCGACAGTCTCGAAAATTGTTTTGGTTTAAAAGTCTAAACTAACGGGGGTTCGACTCCCTTTTTCTCCGTGTGTATCGAAAGAACATTTTGATTTGTAATTTATTCTATTCCATTTCTAGTAACGACCTCGGAGATTACTCTACGCTTACCCTTAAACTATTTGTTTATACAGTAGTTATATTTTTTGTTTCTCTTTTCGTTTTCGGATTTTTGTCTAACGATCCGGGACGTAATCCCGGGCGCAAAGAATAAAAAAAGATTTTTGTTTCGAAAGTGTTATTTCTTTATCTATCTATATAAGGGAAAGAGAGGGATTCGAACCCTCGGTACAAATAGATTGTACAACGGATTAGCAATCCGCCGCTTTCGTCCACTCGGCCATCTCTCCGAATCAAACAATTTTTTCACAGTGACAAAGAATTAAAATAATATGTCACTGACAGAAAAGTACAATAAATTATTGTAGTAATTTTTTATTCGATTTGCAATCCGTCTCTCCTAATATTTATAATATAATGGATATTGAGTAGGATCTGCTGCTCCAAATTCATTTTTGAGTCTGTTCCTTCAATATTCAATTATTCTTCAGTTATTTGAGTGTTCAATTCAAATAGGCCTTAGCCAATTTAGTATTGGCTAGGCCTTTTCTGATCCGACTAAGTTATTGATATAATTCTTTACCCAATCTCAAAGCCAGAATGCCTGTCACAAAAACACTTAAAAGAATTACAATAATTTGATTGTCCGAAATAGGAGCCATTATTTTTGATTCTCCTTAATTATTTGGAAATGGGAAAGAGAAAAAAATATATATATGAACAATATGTTTATCCAACTATTTTGGAGATTGAACAACTTTCATTTTGTATAATCTCCAATTGATTTTTTATTGTATAATAGACTCGTTAATATTGTATCGATTTTAATTTATTATCGCTATAGCTTTTTGAGCAGAATTCTTTGGAATCGTAAAAAAGGAAAAGTGGAATCAGAATGAATTTAGAAGTTATTGCACAGCTTATTGTTTTGGGTCTGATCGTTGCATCAGGTCCATTAGTTATTGCGTTATTAGCAGCTCGTAACGGGAATTTATAAACCCTAGTTTTCCATCTCCGAGAATAACACAATTTTTTACGAGTGATGAAGTTTCGGGGATGGAATTAGAAACGGTGATAGATATGTAAAAAAATATGTTATGATTAGATCATAGCGGGTATAGTTTAGTGGTAAAAGTGCGATTCGTTTTTTCAGAAGGTCAAAGGATCCTAAAGTCTTTTATATTTTTCTGAATCTCATTCTTATAAAGAGTTATATATAATCTCTCATAGTTTTTGCAGTACTGAAGCGAACTATTCCTTCGAGAATCAAAAAAAAAATTCTTGAAGAAGCGAATATTCTAAATCAAAAAAGAGTTTTTTGACATATCTCCAAATTTATGGAAAGAGAATTCAAAGCAGAGTTTTCATCGTAACTGAATCACCACTCATCATGGACGAAATAAAGAATCGGTGCTATATAGTTATAAACAAAATATTTTTGGTTTGCTAGAGATATAAGCATTTCAATTACTCGGTGGAATACGTTTTCCTAAAGATAGATATTAATAAAAATGAGAAACGGAGTAATCAAAAAGTTGTATAGTTAATTGGTTTATATAATCCTATTGTTTTCCTTTTTGACGGGATCATCTAAGAAAGTATTTTTTTACTTGTAATGGTTAAATCAAGAGAAAGTGGACTAACATAGATGTTATAAATATATATATTGGTAATAGATGTCTCTCCATCTATTACTTTTTCATTATAAGGGAGCCAAATGGGAAAAAATTTCCATGTTTGGTTCTGAAGTAGAGGCGTTCGTAGAAGAAAAATAACGTCGACTATAACCCTTAGCCTTCCAAGCTAATGATGCGGGTTCGATTCCCGCTACCCGCTTATTTTATATATAGGATTCAACTACATAGAAAAAATTTATTAGTTTCTCCCAGTAGTCGAATCCGATATATAAGAACGTCCATCGTCTAAAGGATAGGATAGAGGTCTTCTAAACCTCCAGTATAGGTTCGAATCCTATTGGACGTGATTCATTAGAAAATAAATTATTTTTTATTTCCCCTCTTGAAATAAGAAAAGTTCGATATATTCCTTAATAGCTTCTTCCAAAATTTTTTCTGCTTGTTCTGTGAATACTTTAGTTGAACGAACGATTTCTATAAACTGTGGTTTATTAGTCGTTATATATTCACGTAATTGAACAAGGAATTTCTTCACCTGTTCTGTTTTTAATACATCCAAATAACCGCTAACTCCAGTGTAAATGGTTGCTACTTGTTCTTCCACACTAAGTGGTGCAGATTGAGATTGTTTCAATAGTTCACGTAATCTTTGACCCCTAGCTAATTGATTTTGGGTAGCTTTATCAAGATCTGAAGCGAATTGTGCAAAAGCCTCCAACTCGGCAAATTGAGCAAGTTCCAATTTTAACTTACCAGCTACTTGTTTCATGGCTTTGATTTGCGCAGCGGATCCAACTCGTGATACAGAAATGCCTACATTAATTGCTGGTCGAATTCCAGCATTAAATAAATCAGCTGATGAAAATATTTGTCCATCTGTAATAGATATAACATTTGTAGGTATATAAGCTGAAACATCACCTGCTTGTGTTTCCACAATCGGTAAAGCAGTCATACTACCTTCACCTAATTTAGAACTTAATTTTGCTGCTCTTTCTAAAAGACGGGAATGTAAATAAAAAACATCTCCTGGATAAGCTTCCCGACCCGGCGGTCTCCGTAGTAAAAGAGACATTTGTCGATAAGCTTGAGCTTGTTTCGAAAGATCATCATAAACAATAAGAGTGTGTTGTTTACGATACATAAAATATTCCGCAAGCGCTGCTCCTGTATAGGGAGCAAGATATTGTAATGTTGCGGGGGCATTTGCAGTTTCTGCAACGACGATTGTGTATTCGAGAGCACCACGTTCTTCAAAAGTATTTACTACTTGTGCTACGGACGATGCTTTTTGCCCAATAGCAACATATACACATATAACATTTTGACCTTTTTGATTCAAAATAGTGTCTGTAGCTACTGCTGTTTTCCCTGTTTGTCTATCTCCAATAATCAATTCTCTTTGACCACGCCCAATTGGAATCATTGAATCAATTGCAATAAGGCCTGTTTGCATCGGTTCATAAACGGATCGTCTTGAAATGATACCAGGAGCTGGGGATTCAATTAGTCGAGATTCGGAAGCAGGAATTTTACCTTTTCCATCAATAGGTTGAGCCAAGGCATTCACAACGCGACCTAAATAAGCTTCACTAACAGGTATTTGAGCTATTTGACCCGTTGCTTTCACCGAACTTCCCTCTTGTATTGCTAGCCCATCACCCATTAAAACGACTCCAACATTGTCTGATTCTAGGTTTAACGCAATACCGACTGTATTATCCTCGAATTCTACTAATTCACCAGCCATCACTTTATCGAGCCCATAAATACGGGCAATACCGTCTCCCACCTGAAGTACGGTTCCAATATTAACAATTTTCACTTCTTGATTATATTGCTCGATCTGCGTACGTATAACACTGCTAATTTCGTCGGGTCGAATATTTACCATTAGTTTTTATTAATTATTTTATTAAAGATAAAACCGATAAAAGTTACTCAATTGTACTTTCCATGGCCCTTAGGAGGCCAATATTATGATCTATCATACGTAAATGTAATTCACTATTTAAAGAATTTTTTAATGTTTCCAAGGCTCGTTCGAGTGCTAAACGGGAAACTTGTTGTCGAACCTGTTCAATAGCTCGCTGTTTTTCAAAGCGAATTGTAGCATTTTTCGAATCCTCTAATCTTTTTGAATCATCATCAGCGGCATCAATCAAATCTTTCTTTTCCTTATCCATTTGGGATAATCCATTTATTCGAATACTATCAGCTTTTACTTTTGCTTGTTGCAAACGAGTCTTAGCTTGGTTGAGCTTATCAGTAGCTTCTTTATAGCGCTCTTCCGCGTCCCTGATAGTATTTAAAATTGTTAGTTTACGATTCTTCAATAAATTGCTTAATGAAGTAGATTATTCTTCAAAAAATCTCTTCCCAAACCGAGCATGAACTTTTCGATTCACTCGGCTTTCTACTCAGTTCTTATAATTCTATTGACTGATTTTATCATCATTATTTTTTCTTATTTTCCATAAAATTTTTGTTGATGACTCTTCTGACACGAAAAATTTGAATTGTCAACAAGATTGTTTCTTCGAATAATAATAAATCGGAATTTAGGTTGTCGAGTAAGCATCAAGTGAATATTCAAATTATTTTTTGAAGGATCATTATGATTTTCCAAATGAAATTTTATCGACACGAGTGTTATGTATCGTACAAATCCCCAATCAGGCTTTTGATGGTGAGATAAAGAAAATCCCAATTATGTGCCTAGACTTTAAGCAATTAAGCTTTAACCATATTCGATTCTCCCCCCATCAAAAATATTTTTTTGATTCTTACGAAATGCTATAGTTCTTTTAGATTTCTCTCTTACTAAGTAATTCGTTGGGATTTATACTTCATTTGAGTATTATTGGATAAATCCAATTTGTTTATCCGAATATTCAATCCGCACACACTCCCTTTCCAAAGTAAACTAACGAACCCACCACTACACCTAAATTAATTAAATTTGTTTCTAAAAGATTCGTATTTAGTCCAAAACTATTAGCTAGAGTCCCAAATTTTGGATAAATAACAGAATCAATTTCATTTTCCATATCGTTCTCCCATTTAAATTATTAGATCACCAAATTTTTGTGGAGTCTCTTTGTCTACTCAACACATCTATTATTTTTTAGACTAAATCAAATCAATAAAATTTGAATAATGTTCAACACAAATTTTTTTGTTTCAATTAGTTTGATCTGAATAAGTCATTAAAAAAGTTTTCTTTTCCCCGCCCCTTCGTGGAACGGGGAATAGGGAAAAAAGGGGGGGGGGAATATCTTTTAATTACTTATCTATACTCTATGTTACTAAACAAAAGGATTGGCGAATGAGGGTGCCGAAGCTACTACTGATCCATAAATAGTTAAAGCTTCCATGAAAGCCAGACTTAAAAGTAAAGTACCACGAATTTTACCTTCCGCTTCAGGTTGTCTAGCAATACCTTCAACAGCTTGACCTGCCGCGGTACCTTGACCAATACCAGGCCCAATCGAAGCTAAACCTACAGCTGATCCAGCGGCAATAACAGAAGCGGCAGAAATCACAGGGTTCATAATAATATCCTCTAACTAAAATTAGTAAAAGATTTTTAATCGGAATGAAAATCTAGTTTCCGTTGCTTCTTACTGAAATTTTTTCATTTATTCAAAGCAGTTAATAACTCAAAATGTCTCTTTTTCAAAGTGCTAGTATCACTAAAAAATTTTCCAGTGTTTTTTACAATCTTGTCAAATGTCCAATTATAATAATATCTCTCTAGAAATAGATTTTAACTAAGGAATTAATTCTTGTAAACTTTTATCCGTGATTAATTCATAAACTCTTAACACATTTAATTTATATAGTAAAAAATTTTAAACTAGTATCAAACAATTGATTTAGATCCCAAGTACTTCCTGGCAGTACTTCTCTTTTTAATTCAATGATGACCCTCCATGGATTCTCCTATATATGCTGCTGCCAATGTAGCAAAAATTAAAGCTTGAATAGCACTTGTAAATAATCCTAGAAACATCATGGGTATAGGAATCACCAAAGGCACTAGAGAGATAAGAACAGCAACAACTGGTTCATCAGCTAATATATTTCCGAAAAGCCTGAAACTAAGTGATAAAGGTTTAGTAAAATCTTCCAAAATGTTTATCGGTAAAAGTACCGGTGTCGGTTGTATATATTTACCGAAATAACTCAAGCCTTTTTTATGGAGGCCGGCATAAAAATATGCTACTGATGTAAGTAAAGCTAATGCAACTGTAGTGTTAATATCATTGGTAGGTGCAGCAAGCTCACCATTAGGTAATTCAAAAACACGCCAAGGAAAAAGAGCTCCTGACCAGTTGGATACAAAAATAAATAAAAACATGGTGCCAACAAATGGTACCCAAGGTCTGTATTCTTCTTCCCCGATTTGGGTTCTCGTTAAATCTCTAATAAATTCTAAAACATATTCTACAAAATTTTGCCCGTCAGCCGGAACTGCTTGCAAATTTCGAGTAGCTAAAAAAGCTAAACTTAATAATATAGCAACTACGATCCATGAAGTTATAAGCACCTGAGCATGAACCTGAAAATTTCCCAACTGCCAATAGAAATGTTGACCTACTTCTACATTGGATATTTCGCAAAAAGAATTGCTGGAAATTTCTACAAAATCGTGCATATGACTCCTTAAAAAAAAATAGATTTATAAGTTATAAAAATAACTTTAGTAAATTCCAGTTCTCTATTTTACAAATGTTTATTTTTCATTCTATGAATATTTTTTATCTGTTCTAAATTCATTCTTTACATGATACTAGTAACATTGCTAATAGATCAATCAAATTTATCATTTTAATCCATTTCTTAATTTTAGTTAATTAAATTATTTGGGTATATCAAGTATGTTATAGCGACCCTCACGAATTGCTGATGTTAATTTATTCAAGATCCATCGAATGGAGGCTCTAGCGTCATCGTTAGCAGGAATTGGTATATCTGTGACATCCGGATCACAATCAGTGTCAACTAAACAGATTGTTGGAATCCCCAAAGTTATACATTCTTGAATAGCCGTAAACTCTTCTTGTTGATCTATAATTATAACAATATCAGGTAAAGTGGTCATATATTTTATTCCACCTAAATATTTTTGTAATTGCTGCAATTGGCGGTCCAAATCAGCTGCTTCTTTTTTTGGCAATTGGCTGAATGTCCCTTTTAGTTTTCTATTCTCCAAATCTTGGAATTTTTTGAGACGTGTTTGTATAGTGGACCAATTCGTTAACATACCCCCAAGCCATTTTTGGTTCACATAATGACATCTTGCTTTCAAAGCAGCAGAGGCTACTAGATCCGCTGCTTGATATTTTGTCCCAACTATTAAAAATTGTTTTCCTTTACTTGCCGCATTTAGAACTAAATCACAAGCTTCTGATAAAAAGCGAGCAGTTTGCGTAAGGTTTATAATATGAATACCTCTCCGTTCCGTAAAAATATAAGGCGCCATTTTAGGATTCCATTTCCGCGCCTGATGACCAAAATGAACACCTGCTTCCATCGTTTCCTCTAAATGAATATTCCAAGATTTTTGTTTCATTCTCTCATTCAAAATTTTTTTTTTCATGGGTCAACAAAAATATATATATAAAATATATGTAATATCTTTATCGGAATAGATTAAATTATTACATATTATGTGTATAAATATTCGAAATTGATGATTCCGTTAATAGCATTTTAGCAAATTTTTTTGGAATTTGTTATTTCGAATCGACAATATATTTATGTTATTCTCAGATATTGCTCCCTCCAATATATTATGGATAGTTCCCATAGCTGGGAAAATGGAAAACCCATTTTGATATAAAAAAATATTTCTCATTTTTCTATTAAAACATGTGTTGTTTTTACCAAAAAAAATTTCTTTTTCTTTTTCGAGAGTTATTTGCCAAATAACTTCCCGGGATCCAGTCCCAGCAGGGATGATCCCACCAAGAATTACATTTTCTTTCAGACCTTTTAACCAATCGATTCGTCCTTTTAAAGCAGCTTTCGCTAAAACCCGAGTTGTTTCTTGGAAACTTGCTTCCGAAATGAAGCTTTCGGTGCTTAAGGATGCTTTAGTTATCCCCAATAATATTGGTTCATAAGGAATTGCTTCCTCCAAAACACGATTCATTCTCCGTGCTCTCGAAGACTCGATTGGTTCACCAGGCAAAAAGATATTAATCGGTCCCTCCTCCAAAGTAGTTACTTTAGAAGTCATTTGTCGTACAATAATTTCTATATGTTTATTTGATACATGTACACCTTGTGATTGATATACCTTCTGAATTTGATCAACCAAAATTATTTGTGCTTGTTCCATGCTCATTTTTGTACTTAGAAAGAATCCCCAAATATTTCCAATAAATTTTTTGATATCATTGTTCCAATCTTCGAAACTATTTTCCAAATTAATGGATACCAAATTTATGGGACGTGCTTCTAGTAATTGCTCCACCTTAGGTAAACCTTGAATTATATCTCCTGATTTCAATCTTTCGTATATAAGAGTTATTAAAGTATCGCCTTCTTTTACCAATTCACCATAATTGTTATGAATAATAGCTCCCCGAGTAGCTAAATATGGTTGAGCCAACCTAATAATGAAAGAATTTTTATATATACCTATAATTTGACCAGCCGGAGAATTTTCCGATTCTCCTGAAATAGGAAAATTCTCAAATAAGAATTTTCCAAGATTGAATTTTTGTATCCCCTCTCCTAATAATGAAAGGAGTGGCGAAGGTAATTGAAATAATTTTGGATTAATATTTATTCCAAAAGTCAATTTAGAAATTTTATTATATTCATCGACCAAATACCATTTTGAATTTTCACAAGTATTTGCATCGTCTCGAACCATATAAGAGTCATTTACTTCTATTCTGCTCCCAATAAAATAGAAAGATTCAAAAGAATTGATAATTTTTTGAAAATTTCCTATTAGTCCCAATTTACTAGATGAGCGTATCCTTAAAGAATTTTTTATTGATTTGTCTCTATTTATATTGACTTCGGTTACTAAATCGGAATAATTAAAGTCTTTTTGATATTCCTGAAAATCAAAAAATTTATTCGAAACGTATTGATTAACATTTCTTTTTATAATAAATTTCTTCGAGTTTTTTCTTTTTGATATCGAAACTAGGTTGACTGGGGACAAAATAGTAAAAAATTTGATTTTGGAGTTTTCGCTTGCCGAGATACGTATAATACCTTGATGTTCGTTTAGTAATCTGTTTTTGTAAAGTGAAAAAAAATCATTATAGTGATTTCTTTTCATAACATATGGAGTACTTGAAGTTTTTGCTGGTTCGTCCTTCAACATAATAAAATAATTTATCAAATTTATTTGAACAAAATTCCTTAATTTATCCCTCGTTTTTATTTTTAAAAATGAGATATGAGCTTTTCCCAAAAAGTATTTTTCTTTCCACTGTACAATTAAGCAGGTTCGAAGTAATTGAATATGTTTTTTATTTACCAGATCAATTTGTTGACCATCCCTATGAAATAAATAACTTACACTTCTAATTCTCAAATTTGGATTTCTACGCAATAAATTTAAAAAAATTGTTTTGCCCGATCCAGCTGGAATATTATATTTCGTTGCAGGTCTTATAAAAGCAAAAGGCTTTTGTTTGAAAGGTATAACCCATTGGAGGTACGACCAACATTTGCACTGAAACTTAGTAAAAATTTTTTTACCGGGTGGAATTAAAATACTTATTTGTTTCGAAATATCATACTTTTTCTCTGGATAATATATAGTTCCAGGTAAAATTTTCACTTCATAATTATTATTTAGTTCTTTCCGAATTTTGATCAATCCGCTTATATCACTCATAATAGTTGAAGTAATTAAGGTACCTGCTTGAACAAATTCATTATTTTTTACTAAAATAAATGATAAGTTTTTCGTAGAAAGATATGCTTTTTCGGGGATATGAAAGAAACTACCTCTTTTTACAATTGTATATCTTGGTTGAAAAAATTTCGTCCTTGCTTCTCCGAAATAATTTTTATTAATCGAACTGACTCGAATGGTTCCGTATTTGAGAATTCCTGGTCCTTCCAATTTGTACTTGGGAGGGTCTGAGACCGCAAAAACATCGTTATTACGTAGAATCCCGTTTTTCCCTATTTCGAGAATAAACGGAGTTGTATGTCCTTTCTGTAAAAAAAAAATTTTATCTTTCTTTACGACATTATATCCTAATAGAAGAATATTGCAATTTACTGAATTATTTAAATTATTGAAAATCGTATCAGTTAACTTGGATTCTGTAAAAATTTTATTCTTTCGAAAGATCCAAGAATTTAAAATACAAGTATTTATTTGATTTCTATTTTCCGGAAAACCCAAAGTTTTCTCTTCTTTTGCAATGAAAATCTTAGAATCGATTTTATCTTGATTTTCATAAAATGAAATCGGTACTTTTCCATCCTCATTGAAAGATTTTCCGGATAGTATCCATATATGAGAAGTTTTGAGTATGGGATGAATATTACTATGAATGTATTCGGAAGCGTGACCAACTCTCTTATTCCAATACATTTCTCCTTCTAAATCAGAATAAATGTATTTTTGAATTTTCTCCTTAAAAGGTAATATCTTAGCACGAATTTCGGCAATCACTTGTTTCGATTCTACGTACTGATTGTTTTGGACTAATAATAAACTTTTCGATGGAATCGTAATATTATGTACCCCATTCTTACTTCGAACACTCAGAAATAGAGCTGTCTGACATGTCCAGGCAGGGTGCCCATGACGTGTACGTGTCGGATAAATGAAATTGTCATCAAATTCTATGATTCCATTGAAAGGTGTTCGTACGTGTTCTGCAATATCGCCGGTGAAAACACCACCGGTATGAAAAGTTCTTAAAGTTAATTGAGTTCCAGGTTCACCGATAGATTGACCTGCGATAATACCTACAGCTTCACCTATCTCTACTAGATTGCCATTTGCGGGGCTCCAACCATAACACGATTGACGAACCCAAAGCATACTTTTACAAGTCAAAGGAGATCTTAGATGAATTGCCTCCGTTTTCGAATCCGTTAATTTATTGGCCAACGAAGCTCCAATATCTTGATTGCGTGTGGCGAAACATCGATTGTTCATATATATCGTTTCTGATAATACACGACCAATCAATTTCTGTTGAAAATTTTTCTTCTTCATCGGAAAATTGCTTATCAAAATACCATAAATACTCCCACAATCAATTTTACGTACAACAATGCGTTGAACGACCTCTACCAGTCTTCTAGTTGAATATCCAGCATCTGAAGTTCTGATCGCAGTATCTACAACTCCCTTACGAGCTCCGTAGCAAGAAATAATGTATTCTGTTAGGGACAAACCTTCTCTGAAATTACTTTGAATAGGTAAATCAATAATTTGACCTTGAGGATCCGACATTAGACCTCTCATACCTACTAATTGATGAACCTGGGATATACTGCCACGTGCACCCGAAAAAGACATCATATGCACCGGATTCGAGGGGTCCGTCATTCCGAAATTAGGGTTCATTTCTTGTTTCAAATATTCACTTGTTGCATACCATGTTTCAATAAGCTGACGCAATTTCTCCACAGCATGTAAATTTCCATAATTATAATGTCTCTCCGAAAGGTCAGTATATTGTTCCGCATCTTTAATGAGCCAACTTTTAGAGGGTGCCGTTAAAAGGTCATCAATACCTAATGAAATAGCTCCTAGAGTAGCATATTGAAAACCCAAAATTTTTGATTGATCCAAAACATGTGTTGTATAATTAATCCCAAAATGAGATACTAATCTGCTTATGAGTTGTTTTATGCCAATTCGATCCATAACTTTATTATAAAATATCAAATCGACTGGTTCTGCCATGGAAAAAACCTCTATTTTTTTATAAACATAAATCACCAACGAATTTGACCCGTCAATTTTCCGACGGTTGCTTCATTCATTTTTCCAATAAAAAATAATTTTTTTAATATTTCGTACAAAAATCTTTCGCCCGTTTTGAAGCTGCTTCGTAAGTACCTTGTATCGCTTCATTGATTTGTTGGTTGAATAAAATACGACCCGCCGTCGTGCAAAGATAAATGCTTAGGATTTTCTGATTCCTATTTTTTCTTATTTGAGAATGTTCATAAATTTTTGAAAAACTTCCAAAGGATCTATATCTTATTTCAATAGGTTCTGTGCGAACGGTCGAAGTAACTATTTGAAATTCAATTTGTCGTTGTGGCCATAAAAGACTATGTAAATTTAGTGTTTTTTGTTGATAAGCCCTCGGAACATCATCGTAACTACAAAAATACGGTATTTTGAAAGAAGAAAATTTTTCAATAGAACTATCATGTTTAATTCCATCGAGACCATGATTTTCCCTATAAAATGGATGATATCTATTACCATAAATACCACGATAATTCTCTATGGTTAAAATATAAAGTCCAAGAAGCATATCCTGACTTGGGATGCAAACGGGTTCTCCCGTAGCCGGAGATAATAGATTCCTACGGGAAAGCATAAGTAAACGAGCCTCTGATTGGGCCTCTAGGGACAAAGGTATATGAACTGCCATTTGGTCTCCATCGAAATCAGCATTAAAACCTCCGCAAACTAGTGGGTGTAAATGAATAGCGCGTCCATCCACCAAAATGGGTTGGAACGCTTGTATTCCCAATCTATGTAGGGTCGGAGCTCTATTTAACAAGATTGGATGTCCTTCCATTATTTGGGCAAGAATTTTCCATATAATGGGTTTTTTCTTTCGAATCATAGTTTTAGCTGCTCGAAGATTAGAAACGAGATTTTGTCCAATAAGAGTCCGAATAACAAATGCTTGAAAAAGTTCTATTGCCATTTCTCTAGGCAAACCGCATTGATGTAATGGAAGATATGGACCCACTACAATAACTGATCGACCTGAGTAATCGACTCGCTTACCGAGTAAATTTTCCCGAAACCTTCCCTCTTTTCCTTCAATTAAATCTGAAAAAGATTTGTAGGGTCTATTATGACCATCTTTCATGGGTTGTCCCCTGATCCCATTATCGATCGATGCATCAACAGCTTCTTGAACTAGTCTTTTTTGGCAAACAATCGATCCTCCAGGTGTTGAATCACTACGTGCTGGGAAATCAAGAAGAGTATTATTTCTATAAATGATTCTCCTATAAAGTTCATTTAAATCGGATGTAATCAACTCGCCCTCGCCCAATTCGATCATGGGTCGTAATTCGGGGGGTAGAACTGGTAAAACGGATAGAACCATCCATTCCGGTTTGATGTTCGTTTGAATAAAATGTTTTGCTAATTTGATACGTCTAATAAGTAAATCCTTTCGTCTCTGAATTTTTCTATCTTCGCAAGAATTTCCTGTTGATCTCTGTTCAGCAATTTCTTTCCATTCTAAATGTGCTTGATTTATAACATTTCGTAAATTCAAATTTGATAATTGTTTTTTAACAGCATCCCCTCCTGTAGCTATTTCTCGATTTCTGAATACCTCAAATCCGCCATAAGAGAAAAACCGAGGAAAAATATTCCTCCAAGATTGATCTTCGTATTTGAATAATCCCTGTAATTTCAATAGTGTAGGCTTTTCATTAATAGGTCTAGCAAGAAAAAGATTGGGATAGGTTATTTCCGAGACTCCCCCCCGACGAACCGGACGTGACAGTTTCCGGTCATCCGGCTCAAATAGTTATAAGTTATGTACGAAAATATATACAGAAACTTTAATTTGTTTATTATGTATTTATTTCTACATTAATCCCTTCTATATATAGGAAGAGAAATCTAATAACCACTCATTACTCAAATTAGAATTCAAAAATTTTTTGAAATTTGTTGAGTAGTCTTGATCCTTTTTAAATCCATAAAAAAATAATTAATGAATCTGTAAAGGGTTTTCTTGTCCATGTTTCAATTTCGCGAATCCTTTAGGTTCTTGCTCTATTTCGATGATCCATCCCTTTATTCGAAATGAATTTGCGATGAATTTATTTCGATATATCATGCATGAAAAACGTTTTTCATTCACGAAATCTGAGCAGCAAATAATTTATTCTAACCCTAGACTAACCCCTCCCCTAACGATTAAGAAATTTCAAAATCGTTTTTTTGAGCTCCATTTCATTATTTTATAAAGATATGTCAAAATAGGAGGTACTTTAATATTAAAAGATTAAAGTAACAGTTTCTAAAAGATCTGTAAAATAAAAACTTATGACCAAGTCACACATCGCAATAAACTAGACTTTCTAATTCTTTTAGTGGTTTCGCTAATGGATTAGCAATGCAACTGGGAAGACGTTTTAAGTACCATACATGTGTCACAGGACAGGCTAACTCGATATACCCCATTCTATATCTTCTAATTCTCGATTCAGTAAAATCTACTCCACAATGTTCGCAAAATTTTATATTATCTTTTCGATTTTCAACTCCCTGATATTTTCCGCAGATGCAAACTCCACTTTTGATAGGTCCGAAGATTCGTTCGCAAAACAAACCATCTTTTTCTGGTCGATGTGTTTTATGATGCAAGGTATAGGGTTTCGTTACTTGGCCTATGGCTTCCCCACTGGGTAAAATTCGTTTACTCCAATTACGAATTTGTTCAGGCGAAGCTAATTCGATTTGAAGATGGTGATATTTTCGCTGATAAGTCATAACATGAAGATTCTAAATTGTTATTTTTTTTTCAAATCTCTTTCGATTTTAATTCCAAATCTTTTTCAAGTATAGTAGCATGATTAATTTCTAGAGCCAAAGATCGTAATTCCCGAACAAGTAATTTAAATGATTCTGGGGCTGTTTCGGGTTTGGGTACAGACTCCCCTGTAATGATAGCACCGAGTACTTCGTAACGCGCTCCAATATGGTCCGATTTTATAGTTAGCATTTCTTGTAATATGTAAGCAACACCGAAACCTTCTGGGGCCCAAACTTCCATTTCTCCAACTCTTTGTCCTCCTCGCCTTGATCTGCCCCGTAAGGGCTGTTGGGTAACTAATGCATAAGGTCCACTTGATCGCGCGTGAATTTTATCATCCACCTGATGAATTAGTTTCAACATATAGGCTTTTCCCATACTAACAGGCTGTTCGAAAATATCTCCAGTTCTTCCATCAAATAATCGGGTTTTTCCAGGATTCTCGGGTTCAAACAACCAAGGGTTTGTTGTCTGTCTACCTGCTTCATGAAGCTGTGAAAATATTAATTTTCTAGAAGCTTCTCGTTCATATCTTTCATCAAACGGTATTACTCTATAATTCTTTTTCAAAAAATCTCCAGCTAAGCCAAGTAAACATTCAAAGATTTGTCCAACATTCATTCGTGACGGTACACCCAATGGACTTAATATCATGTCGATAGGCATACCATTTTGTAAAAAGGGCATATCCTGTCTTGGTAATATCTTTGAAATAATGCCTTTATTACCGTGCCGTCCAGCAACTTTGTCACCTACTTGGATTCTGCGTTTTTGAAGAATATAAACATGAATAATTTTTGCATCATTCGAATTATCTTCCCGATAGATAGACCTAACCTCAATTACTCGTCCTTTTCCTCCAATAGGAACCTTAAGACAATTTTCTCTGGAGTTGGCTACTTGAATACCGAAAATAGCTTGTAATAATTTGCCTTCCGGAGCCCGTGAAGTGTCTTCGGTTTCCTGAGGTGTTAATTTCCCTACCAGAACATCTCCCGTCTCAACCCATGCTCCCGTCAATACAATACCATTTTTATCTGAGTGACGGAGTAAATAATTATCTAAATGAGGTATCTCTCTAGTAAACCTTTCGGCACCTTGACCCGTCATACGGGCTTCAATTTCATGTCTTTCGATATGAAGTGAAGTATAAATATTGTGATATATTGGACGCTCACTGATCAAAATAGCGTCTTCAAAATTATAACCTTCCCAAGGCATATAAGCTACTAAAATATTTTTCCCTGGAGCAAGTTCGCCTCCTGAAGTTGCTGCACCATCAGCTAAAATTTGACCTTTTTTTATATATTTATCATTCGTTAACTGGGGTTTCTGATGCATACAAGTATTATTATTCGATCGTTGATATATAATTAGATTTGTATTTATTGTTCCCTCATTCCCCGATAAACTGATTCTATTATTATCAATATAATTAATTTTTCCACTTGTCTTTGCCACAGTTACACTACCCGAATCTAGAGCTGTTTGAATTTCCATTCCCGTCCCCACAATACATTTTTCTGTTTCCGAAAGTGGAACAGCTTGACGTTGCATATTCGAACCCATCAGTGCGCGATTTGCATCATTATGTTCGAGAAAGGGGATGAGAGAAGCTCCAACAGAAAAATACTGTAAGGGAAAAATGCTGCGAAGCTGTATTTGTTCCCAAGCAATAGCTATGAAATCTTGTCTGTACCTAGCTGGAGTAACTAGTTCTTCTTGATTATTTTCGTCTAATGCTGAACGATTGCCAGTGGCGATTCTATAATATTCATCTTGTCCAGCTGATAAATCAAATATTTTTTCTTCTTCAGTCAATTTAGAAACTTTATAGAAAGGGCTTTCCAAGCAACCCAAACTGTTTATTTTTGCATGAACTGCTAATGACCCTATAAGTCCAGCGTTCATTCCTTCGGAGGTTTCAATTGGACAGATCCGTCCGTAATGACTGGGATGAATATCACGAACTTGGAACCCAGCAGTTCGTCTCGTCAAACCACCGGGACCCAAAGAGCTTAATCTTCTTTTATGAACTATCTCAGTCAGTGGGTTCGTTTGATCCAAAAATTGAGATAGTGGATGGGAGCCAAAAAATTCTTTGAAAGTCATTATTAATGGAGTTGGAGTTACTAAACCCTTTGGTGTTGGTAGTCTTCTTCGTTTAGTCGCTCCCCGCAGAATCTGTCGAATCGAATTTTCCAAACGATTCAGTCCCAATTTAGACTGATCTTGTAATAAATCTGCTACTGAACAGACACGTCGATTTTTCAGATGATCGATATCGTCAAGCCTTCCTACTCCAAATTTTAATTTTATCGAATAATCAACAGCTGTTAAAATATCTTGGGGTAATAAAAAAGTTTCGTTTTCAGGTATGTCAAGATTCAATTTTTTGTTTAAATTCAAACGTCCTATTCTTCCTAATTCACATCTTTGCTGAAAAAATTTCTTTTGTAACTCTCTGCGTATGGATTCAGAAAAAGTTATATCGCCACCCAAAGAATATAACTGTTTATAAAGTTCTACCATTGCCTCTTCTTTTGAGCAGGGATTGCTTCCTTTCGTTCCCTTTTCTATGGACTCCAAAAAAATTTTGGGATAGCAAACATTAGCCAAAATTTTTTTCGGATCCAAGCCCATGGCTGATAATAGAATCGAAATTGATACTTTTCGTTTTTTGCTTATGCGTGCCCAGATCCTTTTCTTTCCATCAATTTCTAGTTTCAATCTTCCTCCCCAATTCGAAATAAAGGTTCCAGTATAGATTGGAATTCCGTTACGGTCTGATTCCGAATTGTAATAGATCCCAGGACTTCGTAAAATTTGGTTAATTATAACTCTAGCAACCCCATTAGCAACAAATGTACCTTGAGAATCCATTAAAGGGATACTTCCAAGAAAAACTGTTTGTTTTTGTATTTTTCCCTCTTTTCTTCGTATCGATTGAGCAGGTACATATAGATCTGAAGAATAAGTTATTGATTGATATACAGCATCTCGCTCCTTCAAAGAAGGTTCTGCTAGTTTATATTGTTCTCCGAATATACAAAATTCTAATTCTTGATCCATGTCTCGAATTTTTGGAAAATTAATTGATTCTTCGATTAAACCTTTTTTAATAAAACGATTAAATCCTTCGAATTGTATTTTTCCGAACTCGGGGAGTACAAAAATCTTCATATTTTCCTTTTAAATCTGATTGGAGTTTATTTCATGAATATTACCAGAAAAATAAAATTTAAGTTTACTTTGATTCCGGAGAAAAAAGTTTCTCTCTTACCTAAAAATTAGAAGGATCTAACTTTAAATTTTTGTTTTGTCCTTGATAACGATATAGTATAACTTGAGAAATATATTCAATAAGGTGTATCATTTATTTAGTAAGAACAAATATTTAGTAAGAACAAACAGCGGCATGGCCAAGTGGTAAGGCAAGGGACTGCAAATCCTTCATCCCCAGTTCAAATCTGGGTGTCGCTTGAATCTTGAAGCGATACATAGACAAGGTGGGTGATCTATTCCGTCATTTCTAGGATCAAACTGTTATGCTCTATGTATTATAGTCTGTAACATTCGAAATGACCTCCGAAACATCGATTCATAGATGACCCATATATATATTGAAAGATTTTTGGAAAAAGATCAACTTAATTTTCAATAATTTATAATTAGGAATAATAAATTGAATGGTTTTTTGAGAAACTCCCTATAAATATGGATTTATATACATTCATATGTGTATATATATATATGTATACATATAAATAAATGAATATGAGTGTATATATCCGTTCCTTGTATTAATCGAAACAGAAATGAAATAGGAAGGAGTTATGGATATTACTAATATAGCTTGGGGTGCTTCAATGGTCGTTTCTACCTTCTCTCTATCACTTGTAGTTTGGGGACGAAGTGGTTTATGAATATTTATTGAGATTTGTAGAAGTACTCTTTTTTATATTCTGTTCGATATAAGAAGGCATTGAATTATTGATAAAAAAAATTCAATGCTTTCTTATTTCGTTTTTTACTCTTAGTAAGAGAGATGTCTAGTATAAAAAATTTTTCGAATCTCCATTTTATAAGTGGAAAAATTCTTTCTTAATTTCAAATTTTTATAAATGTATCTTTCTGTAACTTTCGAATTTATCTCTATAGTTTTTGTGTATCTTGAATAGTAGGAGGAATTTCTCAAATAGATATTTTCCGCAATAAAAAAGACAGTTGTTCCACTTAAAAGTATTTGAGACAATAAAAGAATTGGGTCCGAGCGCCAACCTTGAAAGAATAAAATTCCTCCACATAATAAACCAATAGATGAGAAAAGAAAATCGTAATATTGGGATAGGCCGAAGTAAACCCCCCCTTAAAACCATATATGATACTTTCAAATCGGTATGGCTTGAGCAAAAAATAATCAATAAATTTTTAACCTGAAATCCAAGTTGATTCTGAAAAAATTTTTTGGATCGTCTTTCCCTTTTCGAACTGGATAAGAATCATTTATTATTTCGATTCCGAAAAAGTTATATTTCTTGGTACTCTTTTTTCTTCTATCATTAGGCTCACATTAAATTCCGTTTGGTATTACTTTATTACTATATTGTTCGCCAGAGAGATAAATAAGTGGCAAAAAAATTTTTTTAGTGAATATTCAGAGACATTTTCGGAATAACATAAAAATGTTCAAACAATTTAGCCATAGATTCGTAATAAGTCAATCGGGAGATAAGTTTTGTTCAAGTTTCACATCAATGAGATATTATCGATATGTTGAAATCTTTTTTAAAGTACGTTAGAAAATCACACCTCTAGAAACGTAAGGTTCCCTTTTTTTCGGGGCGTATAAAAGTATGCCTATCATTACTAAAGTTATCCCTATTATAGTACTGGGGCCCAATTCCATATGATTCATTTTTTTTATGATGTATTAACTTATCAATTCAATCAAAGGGAAGCAAAAAAATCGAAAAATAACAAATAGTTTTTTCTAATTACTTTTTTACTCCCCTTCTTACTTCATTCCCTTATAAAAAATATTATTTTGATCATACTAATTATTTTGACTAGCCGTTCGTACATAAAGAATAAGTAAGAAAGCCGTAGGAATTAAAATAAAGAGAGCTGTAGCAATAAATGCTGAAATATTTACTTCCATAATTATATTTTTTTAATAGTTTTTCAGAAATTTCCGAAATATGATTCTATAAAATACGAATCTGTTTCTGGGATAAGCCAAATTAAATTTGCTTGAGATCTGCATTCAAAAATTTAATTCGTTATTTACTCAATATTCATAGAAATTCTATGTTTTGAGTTCGATAATTTTTTTATTATCACTGAAATAGTATAACATATAAAATATTTATCTAAATCAAATTAGATCAATATTTTATTATTTGCCTTGAAGAGGATTTGAACCTCCATGCTTAAAGCACAAAATTTTGAGTCTTGCGTGTATACCGTTTCACCATCAAGGCGTGTATAATTGTATATTGTGAGTATAGATATATATTCACTATATACAATTATATAGAAATTCTTTTTTCAACTGACAAAAAGACTTAATTTCAAATTATCTTCAATAAGATAGAACAAGGGATTTATGAAAAAACCCAGAAAGATAGATGCTACTGTACATAACAATATAGTAAATTCAATTGAATTTTTTTTTAGAAAAATGGTTGGTGGAACGAGATAAGTTTGCAAATAAGGATTTAATCTTTTATCTTTCGAATATATCATTAATTTTATTATTTTCAAATAATAATAAATTGAAATAATACTTGTCAGTAATGCGATAATAACTAATAAATAAAGACCGGCCTGCCATCCGCACCAAAACAAATATAATTTACCAAAAAAACCTGTTAACGGAGGTATACCGCCTAGGGATAACAAACATAATGTTAATGAAGTACCCAATAAAGGATCTTTGAGGTACAATCCCTCATAATCACGAATATTATCTGTTCCTGTACGTAAAGCGAATAATATAACACAAGCAAATGTACCTAAATTCATAAAGGTATAGAAAAAGGTGTAGATAATCATACTGGCATAGCCATTTATATTATTGACTATTAATCCGATAATAATATATCCGATTTGGCTTATCGAGGAATATGCAAGCATACGTTTCATACTCGTCTGAGTAATCGCAACTAAATTCCCTAGAAGTAAACTTGATATCGCTAAAATTTCTAATATAAGTTTCCATTCGTTGGGTGAGAAAACGAAAACAATAGTGAAAATTCGAGTAGATAAAGCTATACCTGCTATTTTGGAGGTAATTGAAAGAAAAGCAACAACTGGAGTAGGTGAGTTAGAGTCGGAAAATTTTGAGTTTCCTCCCTTTCAAAACCGTGCATGAAATTTTAATTTCACACGGCTTCTAAATAATGAATTAATAACGAAAGGGTTTTCCCCTTTCCCTGTAACTCATTATCCTCCTCGTTTATGTACAATGCGAAAAATAATTTTTCAAAATTCAGACTTTTCGAGGAATCCTTCTTAAATAATTTTTCAATGCGAATGTTTTTAATCATTTTAGTTTTTCCGTTCCCAACGATTACAATACATTTTTCATTTTAGGGTTACGTTTATCGAATTGTATTCCTATATCACTCTTTGTCGCGAGGGATAGAGACTAAATTATAATGGGAATTTCATATATCAAATCAAGTGATGATCCTATACAAGTCTTTTTATTTGTATACACTACCCCTAATAATGTTTCAATTTATCAAGTTGTTTTCATTTCTAGAAAAACATTTTTGAAATTTCGCTTTGCTCCAAATGCAAATTTTGTAAAAATTTCATTTTTAATCTAAGTAAAGATTGTATTAGTTTATACTGTATTTTCGTTGGGTTATTAAAAGAAATTTGTTTATATGGTGAACCCAGAACCTTAATTATTAGTATTTCCGAAACGGATCGCACTCCTTCATAAATATCAGGGGTCCATTGATGAAAAGGAACTAGTGAGAGCTTGAAAGCAAGTCCAACTGTGATACATAGAAGTGCAATAAACATTCCCATAGAATCTGACATTTGTGTATTTGCAACCCCACTAACAATTTTTTGTATATTGGTTTCGCCGCCAGATAATCCGTATAACCATGAAAAACCATATGCAAGAATAGATGAACTTAGCCCCCCTACAAGTAGATATTTCATAGCGGCTTCATTTGATCTAACATCCTTCTTTGTATAACTACATAATAAGTAGGAACATAAACTTAAGCATTCCAAAGATACAAAAATGGTTATTAAATCATTGGCACCACAAAGGAACATTCCACCAACGGTAGCTGTTAGTATAAATATTAAAAATTCAGGAATAGCCATTCCGGTGCGCTCGATATATTCCGAGGCCATGGGAATACATATCATAGATGATAATGTTATTAAAATTTGAAAAATTCTATTAAAACTATTTATCTGAAACGAACCCGAAAAACTCAAAATCGGTCCCGTTTTCCATTCAAATATTAATATTGCTAAACTTATCGATAAACTTATTAAAGATATTAAGGATAATATAATTGTATTTTTTCTATCGGATATTAAATCGATTAAAAAAATAAGAAATAAACCAAAAATTGGAATACATTCGGGTAAAATTGTATATCCATATGAAAAAAATGTATCGAGTTCTAATTTCATAAAAAGTGTTTTATAGGATAAGATGGGATAGGTATTACTGATGCAAGATTTCCATATTTCTATAATCCACAAATGAAAGAATAGAAATGGATAAAATCTCTATTCTTTCATTATCTGTTCGATCGAAATACTAAATTTAACGAAAATGCGCAAAAGCTCTGTTAGCTTCTGCCATTTTATGAGTTTCTTCTTTCTTACGTACAGCAATTCCATTATCTTTCGCAGCGTCGATCAGTTCATGACTGAGTTTCCCAGCCATATCTTCGCCTGAGCGTTTTCGTGCCGCTCCCAATAACCGACGAATAGCAAGTGCTTTCCCTTGTGTGGATCTAATTTCGAGTGGAATTTGATATGTTGATCCACCAATACGTCGTGCTTTCACTGTCACATTTGGAGTTACTTTACCTGTAGCTTGACGTAGCACAAATAGTGGGTTCTTCTTAGTTCTCTTTTCAATATTTCCTATAGCTTTGTACAAAATTCGGTAAGCTAATGATTTTTTTCCATTCTTTAAGATGCGATTGACTAACATATTGATCAATCGATTACGATATATTGGATCAGGTTTCGCTACTTTTTTTCCCACAATACTCTTGCGTGACATAATACAAATAATTGAATCGAGATTTTATTATTTATAAACAAGTTTGTCCAATTTATTTCGACTTTTCTACTCCATATTGTAGGATGGATTTTTTCAATCTTCCTCCAAACCGTACATTCGATTTTCAACGAATACGGCTTTCAACATACGAATATTTCACGATGCTCACTCACTTTGTAATTGAATATCCGTTTCCTATCCTGGAAATCTTGTATTTCTTAATCCCAAACTTTTTTACCCTTAGGTCTGATCACTCTACAGTATAAAGAAATTTTTTTCCAATAAAAGTAATTGCTATTTCATTTTTATTTGTTCCAAAAAAATAAAAAAATGAGTTTTATTAACCAAAGTTCGGGGAAACTACTAGTAGAATGAAATTCGGATCAAGACCCTAGGCATTAGTTCGTAATAAAATCTTTTGTATTTTAGTGATCAATAGCATGCTCTGGTACCTTTTATAAACTTACTATTCTTGTCTATCGGGTCAGCTATTCCTTTCCATATTTATAGCAACAAATTTTGGGTATCTGAAAATGATACAATTTTTGGGAAATGATATACAACGCACTGGAACGCCCTTGATGACGATCTTTCACTCCCACTGAATCTAGTGTACCTCTAATAATATGATATCTTACACCAGGTAAATCTTTAACTCTTCCCCCCCTTACTAAAACAACAGAATGTTCTTGTAAATTATGTCCTATACCCGGGATATATGCAGTAATTTCAAATCCAGATGTTGGTTTAACTCGAGCCACTTTTCGTGGGGCGGAATTGGGTTTTTTCGGTGTCGTGGTGTAAGAGTCGACAAAAAAGTCACCTTAATATTATCGCTCCACAAAACCGTACGTGGAACTTTCATTTCATACGGCTTCCCGTTCAAATTTTGATCAAATAGAAAAAATGTTAAAAGATTTGTTATTGGAATAGCCCATCATGAATTTTTTAATCGTACCTCAATATGTTTCTCTCTCGAAAATTTGACGAGTTAATATTAGCTTATCTTTCTTATTATACCCGAATTGAAATCTCTTATCCCAACCAAAACAGCAAATAGCTTTTTTTGTTAT